TCTAGAAGAACTTAGAGTTAACTATTCTACAAATGAATATAACAATATTAAACTAGATCCTGGAACGCTCACAGATGTTAAAACAAGAAAAGCTATTGCTTCAATGACTGAATGGAATCCCTTCTTAAGAGATAAGGTTCAAAAAGCTATACATAGCTCCTTGTCCCATATATTACCTGATTCTTCCGAAATATTATGATAACATATCTTTTACTTAATTCCTTTTTATTGATTAAACTTATTTTATTTATTTTAATTAGAATTTTTCTAATTCCAAATATTTTTTCTAAATATATAATTATTATTTTTTTTAGTATTATTATATACATATGTTATAAATATCCTCGTACCAATATATTAATTAAGGAAGATTTATTCGAATATGCTTTAAAAACAACTAAAGAAAAAATGATAAATATATGTATCATAACGTTATATATATTTACTTTTGTTATAGGTATATTTTATCTTAGATATATAAATATAACAAAAAAAGTAGACTTAAAAATTTATTATATAATGCTAAAAAATCTTTTTACTGAATTTACAAAAGAAGAAATTATTTTAAATGTGGTAATAATAATAACTTTTATAATAATTTATATTTTTATAATATATAAATTTACTCAATATTTTAAATTACAAGTAATTAAAAGACATCTTTACTTAATAGGAATACCATTAAATAATAATTGGTATTCAACCGTTCATCGAAAGTATTTATGGCCTTTAGCAAATTCTTTTCTTAAAATAAGTATAAAACATAAAATTGAGTTATTGTATAAAAAATATTATTTTGATAAAAAGCCTCATAAACCAAGACCTGATAATTTTTTTTCTTTATCTGAAGAGGCAAAAATTTTATTTTTTAAAAATAATCCTACATTACCTGAATTACTTTTTCATAAATACAAGAAAATGTCTATTTTCATAGATAATATTTTAACAAAAGGTCATTATTTTATATTAATTATTAGTATTCTATATGATGTTATAAATAATGATTTTATTTTGACTACTATATTTCAAATATTACCTTGGATATTTTTTTATGAACTTTTTCTAAGAATATCTAAATTTGTAGATGACATTTGGATACCATATGATCAAGCATTACATAATTTGATATATAGTAAAAAATTAAAATATATAAACGAAGAAACATTAATGATAGATGATGAACCACATGATATGTCTTTTTACCAAGATATAAACGAACATTATATAAAACGAGGTTTTGTTAAAGATCCAAATAATATATAGAATAAATGAAAAATATAATAAATAAAATACGATATATATATATTATACTATTACTTAAATTATTATATAATCCTATAATATTTTTTCTGATATATTATGTAATAATAATAGGTATACAAATATTATGGTCATATTATATGCATGTAGAAGTTATCAAAGATAATGATAATAATTTATTAAAAACATTGCCTTCAATAAAGATTATTCATAATTATTTTCTGTATAAAAGTAGTTATTTATATGAAGCTGGTTCAATATGTAAATCTTTATATAAAATAATGCCGACAACTAAATATTCGGTAGTTAAAGATATTATTTTGGTGAAATATAGTTTAGATACTTCAGCTGATTATCAACCTTCTCAAGATGAAGCCTCATATTTCCCTTCTGATGATATTAATGATATGATACCAGTACAAATGCAAGATATACCTGTTAAATCCAAAGAGCCTAAAATAGAATATCCTAGAAGACCTAATATTGATCTTAAACGTGAAACAATTATCCCTAGATTTGAAATTGAAACTGAAACAATACCACCTACAATAGTAAATCCACCGGATGTTATTAATAATGATTTACCTTTTGAAGAACCTGTTGAGGAGCCTATTGAAATAAAAGTAGAATTTTTTAATGCTTATACGGATCTTATGAATATAGAAGATGTAGATAGTGTAATTTCTCCAAGTTTTGAAGGCTCTCGTATTTATAGTGACGATGCAATTTTTCAGTTACATTTAGATATTACTGAATTTGTTACACAAAAAATAAGGGTTTCAACAGAAGATATATCTGTAACAATTATACGAAATACAGTCCATGAATATTTTATAAAAAGTAATTTAAATAGTAATCTTACACCGTCTGATTTGCAAAACACTAATCATTTAATTAATTTATTACTTAAGGAACTAATTGTCAATAGTTTTTTTGCCGCTGACAACGAAAGTTTTATAATGAAACAAATTGCAACATCCCTAATAGTTGAAGTTTTAAGTAATTTAGAAAATGTGGATTCTAACTGTTATTATGATAATCCTGATATCTTAGATGGGATTGTCCAAGATATTGTAACACGTTTTACAAAACAATGATCTTATATCAGAAAATTCAACATACTAATTTTTTTACAAATAAAATTTCTTATAGTAATTTTATCCGTTTTTATCCTGGCAATTTAGGGAAAACACAACCAAAATCTATTAAAGAAATGCCTGAGAGTAAAACACCTCAAGAAATTACAAAATATTTTCCATCAGGTACAACATTACAAGATCTTGAAGAAGTTGCACAAGATGTAATGTATCCCAAAGAAATGTCTAGTATTCCTACTGAAAAAAGTGAAGAACCAATTAAATCTGCAGCAGTTAAAGAAGAAGAAAAAAAAATAATAGAAAAACTTATAGAAGCTGATACTATAGCGGAAAAAATACAAGGTAATTCTCATATTTTTAATCCATTAAGATTAGTTTATAACACCAGTAGTAAAGTATGGAATTACCTAAAAAAAAATGTTGAATTTAAATTCCATAAACCTGAGTCTGATAATTATACAGTGCCTATTACAGCCGTTTATGATACAAAACAAGGATCATCCGATATTCAATATAATTTAGAAAAAATAATTAAAGATTTGAAAATAGCTATACAGGAAAAATCTTTGAATAAAGAACAAGTAAAAAGCATTATTGATGATATTCGTAAAAATTATGTTACTAAAGGGGTTAGTATAGAGAATGCTAATGAACTTTTAACTCTTTGGAAGTCTTATGATTTTCAATATGAACCTTTAAAACAAATTTGTAAAATTAAAAAAGATATTATTATAAATAAAGAACAAGAAAAAATTGTTATAGATTCTAAATCATCTTATGAAGAAAAATTGAAAAATTTAGAAGAAAAAATGTCAATAGCTCTTAAAAATATAAATAATTTTCTTGAAAAAAATAAAGATTATACTAAAGAATTTCTTGAAGCAAAAGAATTACAAGAATGGTATGATTATTTTCAGAATAGAGGAGCATTAAAAAAATTATCAAAACAAGAAAAAGAAGTTTATGATAAATTATTAGAAATAAAAAATAAATATTTACCTAGCGAAAAAGATTTTCAAGAAAAAAATAGTAGTTATTTGACACCTCTGAAAAAAAATAGTGCTTTACCTATTAATTTACAAAATGAAAAATCAGCTAAATGTTACTTGCCAAAAGATTATGTTATGGAAATAACAAATATAGAACGTGCTCTTGAAATTTTAAATAAATCACAAACATTATCTATTAATGATCTTAAATTGTTATCCATTAATTCTTCGGCAGTTACTATAGATACAGAAGGTGTTATTAAAATATCACAAGAGGCGTATCAGTCTTTTACTAAATATAAAGATAGCTTAGGATTTAAATATTTATTAGAATATCCAAAAACAGAAGAAATATTATTACGTATAAAAGAAAGGAATTTTTTTATTGCTAAAAATATGGATTCTAATCCTAATGGAATTATTGCTTTAGCTCACCTATCACATAATACATTAATTATTCCAAACCAAACCGAGAAAAATTTATATGTTAGGGTAGGGCTTGTTACTAGTACTAAAAGTGATTCTAATATTAAAATTGATAGTTATCAAGTTACTAATGAGGATTCTAATAAACAAAATAAAGATCAAATGTTTCGTATTTTTCCTACTTTTTTAATTGTAGATGAGAAAATTGAGCCCTTAATAGTAAATCTTGAAATGACGTTGTATTTTTATGGCAAAAATACAGATAATAAAAGTATTGTAGAAGAAATCATATTTACGCAATATGATTTAACAAAAAATATATGGTCCGAAAATTATTACCAATATCCTTTTAATGTGGATCAAGAATTTTTACGTCAACTTTCTATTATTTTTTATAGTAATAAATTACAAGAACTTCAACAGGATTATAAAGAACTACAAGATAAATTATATTCACTTCTTATTAAAAGTCACGAAGACTATAATAAGGAAATAGATCGCCTTAATGAATTAAAAACAAATTATTTGAAAGATAGAAAATATAAACAATATTTTAATTCATTAACAGATGAAGAACAAAAATTAGTTTCTCATATAAAAATTTTTCAAGATAAGATTAAAGATGATAATATACAAAATGAAAAAAAACAAAAGAAAGAACTTATTAATCAACTTTTGGAAAAAAATAAAAAAGGAAAAGATAAAGAAGAAGGAACAGAAATTTTAACTGCAAAACAAAAAAAGGAGAAATATCTAAAGGATAAACAAAATATAAATAATATCGATGAAAAGAATAATTGATTATTTTTTAATAATATATTATTATTTATTATTATTTATAGGTCTAATAATGACATCTTGGATAATTTGGAGTAGATTTATTCGATCTCGTACTATTAGAGAACTACCTGATTCTTTATTAACAGAATATCGCTTTTGGATTTTAATTTATATTTGTTGCATATATATATATAGTATTAAAAATATTCTGAAGGCTTCAGGAGATAACTATCTTAATTTAAAAGATATTATAGAGATATTGTATGCACCTTTGAAAACTATAGATCATGCTATTAAATATAATAAATATATTAAACCTTATTATTACAAATTTGTGAGTAAATTTTATAACTTTACTGAAACAAAAAATATAAATGATGACCAGATACAAGTATTTGTCTTTTTTATGCAGATATTTCCTAGAATTATCTTAGTTTCTATTTTAATGATAGATACATTTTATTTTAATAAATTAGAAATATTTTATAAATTTGTATTATTGGGCTTATTTCCTTTTATTTTTAGATATTTTAAATATTCTTTAAAAGATGTTTATGAACACTGGATTGTAGAATTGGAAAATAAATATTCGTTAGTAAGAATTTATGAAGTTGGATATAAATTTGATGATTCTCGTAAAAAAAATACAAAAGCTATTTATCATGATGAAGAAAAAACAATACGGGAATATATAGAAATTAAATTTAATAATATTATAGATTATTTACTTGATGAAGTTGATTATGAGTATGAATCAACTCCTTATTGTAAAAGTGAAGTCTATAATGAATATTGTTTAAATAAATATAAAAATAAAAAAGCTCTTTATACAAGTGAAGATTTAGATATTTTGAGAGCCTTATATTGTGAGCTTATGCCAAATATTATTCATTTAAAAATGTTTTTATCTAGGATAGAAGTTGTATCGGAAGTATCCTTAATGAAAACGTCAAAAATAGTAATATTTGGGGGGTATTTAGTATGTTGGGCTTATATATTAATTATAAGTTATTATAATTATCCTATAGATTTAATTATGAGTAAATATCTTTTATTAAATTTTATGTTATATTTGGTGAAAGAAGAAAATCCATTTATGGATTTCGATAGCGGTTCACATAATAAAAATCTATTAACAATAGAAAATATTAAAAAGATATTATGCAAGATTATAAAAAATATTATACAAAAATGGTCAAAAGAATAATAAAAATAATAATGCAAATGATAATAATAATTTTAATAAATATATGTAAAATTATTACTTTCAAAGTAAAAGCAGATGAAAAAAATCATCAGGAAGTCTTTGAAAATTTTAGAAAAATACTTAAAGAAGGTTTGTTTAATATATTAGAAAAGTTGGATTGTCTTGAAGATTCACAAACAATGAAGGAAATAGTAGAAACATTTATGGATAATTTAATGCTGGAAGAATTATATATTAAATACCTTGCAAAAGATGAAAAAGATTATGAAGGTTTTATGAAAGAAATTCAATCATTATTAAAGGATTATCTTCTAAGACTTCAAGAAATGAAAAAATTCAAAGAAAATATGAATAAATTCACCTTACGAATCACTGCAATATATGTAATTAGTAGTATTTTGTTACCTCATTTACCTATAACGTCATTATTTTTAAACAGCATATATATATATCTATTTGCTAACAAATATTTAAAAGAATTTGAAGAACAAAGTTCGGATAAGAATTTTGAAGTAATTTTTCCTTTAATTTTGAATTATATTTTAACAACATTTTATGATGAAATACAAAAAAAACAAAAGAAAGATGATTAATAAGAAAACACAAATTCAAAAAAATAATTATTTAATAACGAGTAAGTATGATGCGAACTTTAATACTTAATAAAAAAATAAATAGCTTTCTGTATCTTTGTAAGCCGATAGTCATTCAAATATCTAAGCGTTTTTATCCCACTGATAAAAAAATAGGTCATGCTAAAAAATTGCTTGATCACCGTTCAATGTCTTTTTCTAAAAGAATTTCGAATCCACAATGTCGTAAATTGCGTCAACAATGTAAACAGCATCATAATAAATATATTACTGATACAAAAATACAAACTAGACATAGAGGTTTAAGCAATAGAGAATTACAAGGTATTCGATCTCCATTGAGTAGTAAAAAGTTTAAGGAGGTAAATAATATTGATATGAAAAATCCTTTTCAAAACTCACAAAAAGTGTCAGAACCTTTTTCACCTCTTACAAGTATAACTAAAACCTGTAAAACAACATTTAAATCCTTTATTAAAAAAGATTCATTATCAATTGCCTCTAACCAAATACCATTGCCTGAGAGTATAAATAACACAATAAGTCACGAAAATCAAAATATAAATCTTAGTGATCCTACATTTCCAATACCTCCATTGCATTTTGGTATTACTAATGATACCCAACATACCCCGTCTACTACTGTTTTAAATGATTTCTCTAAAATAGATAATACTTCTTCAAGCGTAAAACCAATTCCTGAATTAAAAAATCCAGACGGTGTTATATATACTACTAATATTACTGAAAAAACAAGTATGGAAGAATTAACCAAGCAGCAACTTATTGATGAATTAAAAAAACGTAACTTGATAAAAATAACAAAATCTCCTGCAGTTATTATTGAAACAGAAAGTGATGGTCATATACGTATTGGTAATAAAGATAATGATTTAATATTTACGAAACACGGGCGAGCGTATTTAGAATTACAGCCAAAAAGTCAAATTTTTATAAATCCTTTAGAAATCACCAAAGAAAATATTACTCTTGATGATTTAAATAATTTTTGTATTATTGTACCAAAAAATTATGAGGATGATCTTATAAAAGCCTCGCCACATATGATAGCAGCTTATGATCCTACTAATACTCATTTGTACGCATTTTCTACATTTACAAGCGAAAAAGTTGGTCTAAAAGTAAGTGATGAGCAATTTAAAAAATTTCAAATGAAAAAACAAGGTATAGTATTTACTAAAGAAGAAGAATTAAAACCTCATAATAATAAATCCCAACAATTACGTTTTTTCAAAAATATACAAGTATTAGATAAAAATGAGGCTTATGTAGCCAAGTTTGATCAAGACTATTTTTTTACAATGAGTCTTAATGTAAAAAAGGATTTAGTAGATAATTATAATAACTTAAAAACTAAACATTATGAGAAATATATGCCACAAACAATATCAAATGAACAATTATTAAATATGTGCAAAGATGTTGACAAAGAAGCTCAAAAAAAAAAACCTAAACACCCTATGACTCTTGAACAACAGCAAAAAAAAGAAGTTGAAAAACAGAAAAATCAATTATTTCAACTACAAAATAAAAAATGATAGATATTATTTCAAGGATAATAAATTTAATAATTAAAAATATACATCGTTTATTTCCCGTATTTGGATTTATATTACTTTCATTATATATTTGGGGTAGGTATATAAGAAATAGATTACCACGAGAAATACCTTTTGATTTAACATTATTACGTTTAATAATGTTAATTATAATATGTAGTAGTTATATATATATAATTTATAGGCTTATTAAACCTAAAGTACCACCTCAATTTATACTTAATGTTTTGGTATCTATTATAAATACTGTAAAATCTTTTGACAATTATACGAAACAATTTAATCTTATTTCCAATACCTATATAAAAATATTTACCTATATAGCAAATAAAATTAATTATTATAATGTCATTTTATGGGAAAAAATCTTACTTATTATAAATACTGTACCGCATATCATTTTACTTTCTGCTCTATTCATAGATACTTTTTATTTAGGTAAATTATTTTATTTTTATAAAGTCATTTGGGTTACATTATTCTTTTTCTTAATCCCATTTAGTTTATATTCTTTTGACTATGTTTGTGAACACTATATAAATTATTGGGAAAAAAATTCTGAAAATGTATGGACAACATATAAACCAAATGTCTTACCTCCTGAATTAGATTTTTGGCATCCTGATTATAATGAGGATGATGATGATGAATGTATTCCGCCTAATGATATGGAGATCTCTTTTAGAACATTTATTCCTACTTATTTTGATGAGATATATTACGAGCAAAAAACACCTCATTTTTATTATATTATACGTCCAACAATAGAATGGTATAATAATTTATTTAAAGAATATAATGTTACCTGGAAATCTTGTGGAGATATAAAAAACACCATTATCGAAAAGGATCTTAATTTAATAATTAGATTAAAAAGTATTATAACAACACATGAGATAATTACTAAATGGACAAATGTACAACAAAATATAAAAAATATTAGAATTATAATATATATAGGATATTTAATATGCTGGGCTTATATATTATACGTAAGTTTATCAAATTTTAAAGATTTTTATATGTTATCATGTATAATTGAAGTGATAAAAACTCATCTTCTACAAGGTAAAGTCCCACTAAAATTATGTATATTTTTATTAATTATAATTTTTTATAATGAAAAAGAACAAAAAGATAATTAATATTATGATAATATGGGTTTTACTTACAGATAGAGTAAAAGAAAGGAATATGCAAAATTACAGAAAATCTTCTTATTCAAAAAAACTACTTTATACAATATACATTCCAAAAATATCAGGAGTTACTCTACCCGAATATCCTTTAAAAGATGTTCAAAAAGCTAATTTTATCCAGTTCTTTAATAGTATAGTTAAAAATGACCCAATATGGGATAATTTATGTCAAACATATAATAAAGTAAATTCTTCATTTTTTTATCAAAAAATTAAAGATGCTTATATTAACTTAACTTTACAAACAGCTCATTATAAAGAACAAATAGCTATTTATTTATCATTTATCTTAAAATTGATTGAAATGCACCCTCAAATACCTATTAAAGATATGTGCTTAAAAGCAGTCAATTATGATGTTTATTTTGACATAAATGAGCAGGATAGTTTTTATGTTACAATAAAACAGAATCCTTATAGTCCTATTGAAATTAGTCTTCAACATGATAATATTTGTTTGCACACTTTCCATTTATTACTTATTGAAGAAATATTTCTACAAAACTTTCAAGATAATATTGAACCATTTTCTGATCTCTTACTTAAAGATGAAAATGAAAGTAATAAATTTTATAAACAAAAAATGTTATTAATAAAAGATACTTATAATGTTTAACAAATTATTTTTCATATTACAGATATTAATAAAATTTAAATATTATTTCATGATATTTATTGTTTTAACACTAAGTTTATGTTTTGCAATTATTATACATTATAATTATAATAAAAATAAAAAACTACTAATTAATAAAAAACAAGAGCTTTCTAAACTATTAGATTATTTATATATCAAAGATATAAAAATGGAAATATTAGATTTATTTTTATTAAACTTATTTACAATAGGATTGATTTTTTCCTTAAGAAATCTTAATATTGGAGCAACCATAAATATTTTCTTATTTCGACCAAGTCTTGTAATATTATCGCAAATTATTTCACTTTGTGTATTAATGTATGTTTTTTACATTTATAACTTAGTTATAAAATACAAATTTTACAAAATTTATTTATTTATGTGCCAATTTGAAACTTTTATAAAAATATGTGACATTTTTACAGGTGGATATCGATTCTATGAACTTTTATACGATAACTTACATGATTTTATTTATATTAAACTAAAACCAATTAATAAAATAAACTCTTCTTATTTACAAGTGCTAATGATAATACTATGCAATAAGATCTTGTACATATATGCTTATATAAAAAATATCTTCTATATTTTACGAGCATTTTTTCCTGAAATTTTATTATTTATAAGTTTGATATCTGATTTAAATAATAGAGAAATAAAAACATTTTATTATATCTTAGCTATATACCCATTAATGACATCTTATAGGACCATTAAAGAAATTCTAGGAGACTATGATATGTTAAATATAAATGATAAATTAACTACATATTTTTATGAAGATAAAATACACGATAAATTGAGAAAAACAATAAGTGAATATGAACGTACTAGAATATTAATACAAAGTATGACTCTTTATTATAAATATGATAAACAGATAAGAGAATATATATTAAGAGATTTCAAAAGAATATATCAGCCATATAGTATGCGTTTAATCTTTTTAGGAATATTAATATTATATTATAATTTTTGTTATAGTATGTCATACTATAATTGCATGATAATAACAATACCTTTATTATTAAGTTTTATATTATATGAGCATAGTTATCAATATTTAGTGAATTTTAGATATTTATGGATAATAAAAATATTATATTATACTAATTTAATATTGGTAATATATATATTTATAATAATATATTTGTCAAGGAATACATTATATTTTATAACCGATAATATACATATATTCAATTTTGAACTTATTCAAGAATTTAGCCAAAAAGAAAAATACGACTTTTTCATAAAATATTTAAATTATACCCTGTATATGGAACGAGAATTTCATTCTATACGTACATCAACCTTTTTAAATACAATAATGTCTGATAAAAACTATTATGAAAATTTATTATTATCCCTAGATATTAATACAATTAAAGTATTGGCAAAAGAATTACTTACAATTGCTATTATAGTAGAAGATCGTTTTATAGAATTAGATGAAAAGCTAATGATTGAAACTATATCAGAATTGATAGAAGAACTCAGACAAGAGGAATTACAAAGAATTATAGATAAAAATCCAATTACTAAAATATATAACAAAATAGGAGAATTCTTAAATAGTCAAAAATTTGAATGGATATGATGGGTTTTTTAAAATTGTTATTAACAGATCCTTCTTCACACAAAAAATGATAGAATGGTTATCTATTGATGGTCCACAAGATAACGTAATATTCTTATTAAAATACTTGATTTTCTTCATAAAACGATGTTTAGAATGAGAATTAATGTTTTTCCCTTTTAAAAATTTAAATATGTTAAACATTCTAATTTTAATTATAGTGTTATTTTTAACAATTAAAATAATATCTTTTATTAAAAATAAAAGGTATCCAAAATTATCTGTGAATGAATATAAAAAATCTCCTGAATTATTATTAGAATATTTAAATAAATATTATGTAACTAACATTTATTATAGTATTTTTAAAATAATTATATATGTTTTTTAAATTAAGTATTATTTTTTATTTACGTTATTTATATTTAGGTCAAAATTTTATGTTATATAAGTCAGAAAATAGTATTATATATCTCTCTTCATTTAGTCGATTGTTATTTATGAGCATTTTAATTATAATTGTTATTTATAATTTTTATAAACTTTTGGATATTATTTTTTTTGATGAAATTTTAAAACTATATCTCTATTTTTTTAGGCATAAATTTAATGACAAAATGCGACTTTTTGTAATAGCATATTCTATAAGAAATATTTGGGGACCTATTTATTTATTTTTTGATAGTATATGTAATTTTACACCGATTCCTGATGAATATTATTATGATGATCATTATATATATGATTGGATTTATAATTATACTTTTGTTACAAAATTATCACTAAATTTATTTATATATCAAAACACTTTTATGATACATTTATTTTTTAAATGTAGTAAGAAAATGTTTCGTTTGTTATATATTCATTTACATTTTGATGCCTTTGGCAAATATTTACATATTTTATTATTAAGTATAGTTATTATTTATGAGATAATTCATACTAATATGTATTATACTTATTATATGCTTTTTATTACTTACATAATTAATGTAATATATAAATATTATATTTTTGAGAAAAAAAAAGATTTTATGTTTGATGGCTTGCTTAATAAAAATTTTTATAATGTACAATATTTTATATTTGCTAATAACAAAAGTACTTTAAACATGAAAACCAATATAGATTATTTATATTTTATGGAAAAATTAAAAGAAGAAACTACTATTAAATATATTTTAAATGATTTTGAACAAGTACCAGAAGAGTTAGTCAATAAACAAATAAATCAAATGTACTTACGTTTTAGTATAATACTAATATTACTTTTTATGACAATTTTTCTTTATGATGTTATTAGATATTCTATAATAATAAAAATACTTAATTACAATATATATTCTTTTTTTATTCTATTGCCATTAATTTTTATATTATATTCAGCAACTAAAATTTTTACTTTGTCTAATACAGCTGAAATTGATGATTTTACAGAATATGTCTTTAATAAAAAATTCAATATTATTTCTTGGATTTTAATATCAATTCATTATTTATATTTTTAATAATATTACAACCAAAATTTATTTTTATGGAAACCGAAATTTTATTTAATCTACCATATAGTATAGTAACTATAACTCAAATATATACTTCTCAAGAAAAAATTATGTATTTGTTTCATATTTCGAATACTGTTTGTTTATTATTAATATGGATATAAATATGAAAGAAAATTTAACTTATATCATAAGACAAATAGACTTTGAATATTTAATAACTGATTATATTAAACTTAAAGATTTAAAAATTTATGTATATATGTTTATAGAAAATTATGTCTATTTAGAACTTTGTATCAATATTTTTATAACAAAATAATAACAGAAGTTGTACAAGAATTTTCTTTATTGCATCAGTTATATTATTTTATGCGAAATAGTATTGTAATATTAAGTGTTATCCAAACTGTAGTATCTTTTGTACAAAAGATTAATTTTATCCTTAAAATTAATCAAGTAGAAGGTATTTATCTTACTGTAAAAATTATTTATGAAAAAGGTTTGCTTAATAAGATGACTGAAACACAATTAAAAACATTATTAGATATCATTTGGAAAAAAATAACAAGGAAATGATCTTATATCAAAAAATAAAAATCATATGTATCTTTATAAAAAAAAATTACTATAAGATAAACATAATCAATGATTTTATACCAGTGTTCTACATAACTGAAAATAACCATGTCTAAATTCCAAATAATAGCATACGATATAGTAACTAAAATTTATAAAGCTCTTAAGAACACATCAATTACTACCACCGATCCTATTGTGAACACTTTTATTTATAAGAACGAACGTATTAATTTAGATAAAGAAGCATGCGAAAAGGCTTTTAAAATAATAACAACGATATTACAAGAAGATGAAAAAAATTTAATTAAGAAAAAACAAACCACAACAAAATGGGAAAAAGTAATAAGAAAAGTAATATACGATGCAATTATGGAAGCACAAAATATAGAAAAATCATCAATATCGAATTTCAATGGTAAAGAAATCTTTTTTACATTATTAAAAGAAGATCATATAAACATGATAAATACAATAATACAAAGAAATATTGCTTATCTTTGATGGAAAGAGTATGGACAACATTTCAAGATAAAAATATTACTAGTATTCAATTCCTGAAAACATCGTATGTGAATTAGCAATAGGTATAGGTACTTCTTATATTGAATGGTGGTACAGTATTTTTATTAATAAAAATATGTATAAAAATAAAACTTATGAAGAATTTTGCACTTTATTTTGTGAAACATACAAAATAAAAACAAAATCGGATAAAATTTTCAAATGGCTTTGGAATAAAGAAAACAATCCAGATGATTTATTAGAACAAACAGGCGCCTTTGCAGTAAGAATAGGTTCTTATCTTATTGAATATTTGATAAAACATAACATTTTTAAAGAATCGAGTACTGCTGGATCTAATAATCCAAGATCTTTAAGTTTGAATGAAAAATATGAAGATAGTATTACTACATCTAATCTTTTTGTTAAACCAATTTTATACCCAGAAATGTCTTATGAATTTGAATCTAAAATCGAGCGCAAAAGTTTTTCATTTAAACTATTAAAGAAACAAGAGCAGGCTAAAATACCAAAATTCACTTATAAAAAAACATCTAAATTAAATACAATATTAAATACAAATGATGTTAAATATTGTATAAATAAACCTTTTTTTAATTTTTATATAGATTATTTAAAAGAAATTGAACAAATACTTTTATTAAACTAGTATTAACACAGATTCTGAGGAGCAAAATTGATATCAGATTTTATTTATGTAACATATCATTTTGACATAAATAATCTTTTATCTAATTGTAATATAAATCATGTAAAAGATTTTCTAGTATTTATAGGTAATCATAACAAATTATTTGATAATCACTTATGCAAAAAACTAATTCTTACAAAAAAACAATATTTATCTAAATATTCAAAACTAATGGAAAAGGGTTTAGAAAATAAACTCCATAAAAAAACTAGTAGTATTCATACTCTTGATCAATACATTCAACATGATTTGAATAAAAATGAACAGAGTACTAAAGACTTAGCTATTTTAGCTAAAGAGATAAATGCTGCTAAACTACTTTTAAATTGCTATTATAAAGTAGTTGCTCAAAAATTTTATAATGCTCATTTTATAAAAGATGCCATAATTTATCAACATTTTGAATATTTTTATCTTCCAATAGAAATAAGCGGTGTTGGTCGCATACTAACAGTGTCACATATTTTAAGTTTTCAAACTAACAAGTTTGCAAGACCATTTCTTAATTATTTCATAAAAAATAAAATTACTATGGATTTCGAAATATATGATAAAATGAAAGCACTTTTTGCAAATTATCTTTCAGCAGATTCTACATTACAAAATATGAGCTTTGATTTATTTGAAAAACAAACTAAAGATTTACAGGATGAACATTTAGCAAGCTTTTTCAATAAAAGTACACCATTAATACAACATAGCTTAAGTTTTGATTATTTATCTAAAATGATACACATAATTAAAAATTATGCTAAAAAACCTGGGGAGATATTAAATATTCTTAGTATTTTATATTATAAAGAAAAAAATGCTTTATATAACAATAGTGAACTTGTTATATTTTTAGATAGTACAATGAGCGGGTCTCAACATTTAGCAACAATATTTAAAAATAAATTAGCAGCTAAAAATAGTTGTTTAATTTCTACAGATGAAACTAAATTTGACTTAAATATTAATTGCCTTGAAAAATTTCAGCTATTTATTACAAAAGCATTATCTGACGAAACTTCTAAGTATTTAGCTAAATTTGACATAAACCGTAATGATTTATATGCATTGAATTTAGCAGAAATTTCTAATTTACTTTGTAAAAAAATATTTAATTCTGAAATTACTATTTCATGTTTAAAGTCATATTTAAAAAAAATGGCTTTTAAATATGAAGTGACTCCTTGTGCAATTTCCGATACTTATTCTTTTCCTGATTCTTTTATGCAAGAATGTAAATGTATAATATCAGATAAAGTTTTAATGAAGATATCAAAGAAAAAGAAAACTATTGTATTTTTAAAAAAACTATTAATAGTTTTTTATGATTATGCTATAAATAAAATAAATAAAAAAGAACCTTGGATTTTAGAAAATATCATGGATCGGATTATAATTAAACAAAGTACAATGGCAGATCTTTACGGAATGACAATAGGAGGTAGTCGTAAATCTATTTCAAATGCGCTCATTGAAAAAATAATTGAAAAAGGAAAATTTGATATAAACCTTTCTTATATTCACATATTTTCTGATATATTATCTAAATATTATAAATATTTTTATAAAACTAATTATTTACCTTATTGTGATACTTATTTAACATTACGAGAATTTCTAAAGAAAATGGAAGGTCCTTTAACAATGTCAACAGAATTTTTAACATGGTCATATAATCCAAGAAAAATGAAAATATTACGTATAAATGTTGTAAAATATTCAAAAATAACAAATGACCTTAAATCTTTGAAACGACGTATGATTAACGTAGCATATTTTACAGGAAAAATTGATCAAACTAAAATATATAACTCAGTTTCTGCTTTTATTATACATACAGAGGAAGCCCGATTAATGATGTATTTTATATATTCCTCACAACAACTTAATAAAGCTTTACACGAAAATTTAGGTATATCTTATTATTATACTCAAAATTATGATTGTTTTGGAATTAATTATAGTTTTATTGTCTTTTTGAAAATTCAGTTAAAATTAAATTATAAAACTTGTTATACTCATGAATTATTTCCTTCTCTTTTTAAAATTCTCAATACAACAGATCCTCATTATCTCACATTTGCACAGCTTCTCTTTGATCTTAATAAATCTCCTAACGATGATAATTATTGGGATGGTATCATTACAAGTCCTTATTTTGTTAAATTTTAATTATAGAGGTTTTTATAATAACTTTGTTTTTTCAATTATTAATCTGGGTATTTTTGATTCCTTACTATTTCTTTCTCTATTTATACTTCTATAGCTATATTTTGCTACCTAAAGTCCCTTTTAAGAGAGGTATTAAGCGGTGCATTAGTTTTGTTCTCAATAAAACTTCCAAATAAAATTCGTTATTATAGACATCCTAACACATAGTAAAGGTTCATCTGTTAATCCTAGCAAGCCCTTAAATTCATCTGAAAATCTTTATGATTATCCATATTTTCAATATCTTATAACGGCTAGTGAGGTGTTATATATTCCAGAAGCTTGGACTTATTCAAAAACGGTCCATGGTTTTAAAGTCTATTTGGAGGAGTTTAAAAAAAGTCAATCTTGTTAAAGTAAAAGTTCACACTTAAAATGGTTTGTTAACTAAATTTAATAAATTAAAATGTTTTCATGTTTCCTTAATAGCATTTATAATTCTTTTTATGTTAGGTAGACATCTGGGAAGCAAATTGTCTCGGCTTTGCTATTACAATGTCATTTTATCACTTATAATTGTTTATATTATTTTATTCATGTTTTTTTTATGGTCAAATATAAGCTTTAATTTAGGTTCTTGGGTTTCTGTAGGTACTTTAGATATTACTACAAATTTATAATGATCCTTTATCCATTACTTTGGTACATTAATTCCTTTATTACTTTATTAATCTAATTTATTCTTATGATATTTACATGAAGATCCTAATTAGTTAAATTTTTTGCTTATTTAGTTTTTTCTCTTTTTCTATGTTTGTCTTGTTTTTGCTGGTAATTACTTATTATGTTTTTAGGATGGGAAGCTGTGGATTAGCTTCTTATTTCTTATTAATTTCTGGATACAAGAAATCAAGCAATCAGTCTGCTATTAAAGCAATTATTTTTAATCGTGAGGTGATGCAGCTTTCATAAGTGCTATGGGTCTTATTTATTATTTTTTAATTCTTTGATTTAGAAGATTTAGAATTACTTGTTCACAATATGAACATACTACTTTTAGCTTTTTTCATATTCTTTTCAACAATTGAATGATAGCTCTTTTCCTATTTTTGCTGCTGTGCTAAATCAGCACAATCTTTTTACATCCTTGGTTACCTGATGCTATGAAGGACCTACACCAGTTTCAGCATTATTACATTCTGCTACATGGTAACAGCAGGTGTTTCTTAATATTAAGATCTCTGTTATTTTCTCACATGCTCCTTATATTTCATTATTGTAGCTTGTATTGGCCTAATACAGCTAATATTTCTTCTTTAACAGGTTATTACAATATGACATAAAACGTATTATGCATTTTCAACCTGTAGCCAACTTGGTTTATGATGTTTGCTATGGTATTGGTAATTATACTTTGCTTTATTTCATTTAGTAAATATGCTTTCTTTAAAGCACTCTTATTTTATGTGCCGGATCCGTTATCCACGCTACCGGCCATCAGGATATTCGGCGTATGGGAGTTTATTTAAAGATTACCCATAACTTATGTTGCAATGCTCTTGCTTCTTTATCTTTAATTGGTTTTCTTTCTTAAGTGGTTTTTATAGAAGGATTTTCTTCTAGAAGCTACTTACAATATATTTGGTATGTCTCTTATGTTATTTATTTTATATCCATATTTCTACTGCTGTTAGTTATTTTACTCTTTCCGATTAATTTTCTTTGTGTTCTTGGTGATCAAGCATATCAATAAAAACATTGAAAACTATTCTGAAAGCTCCTATTTTCTATATCTACATTAATTATTTTAACTATACTTTCTATTTTTCTGGATTTTATTTAAAAGATTGATGACTATTCAAACATCTTATATAATTTTAGTGCCTCTCTTTCAGTGATACAGCTACTGATCAAGATTCTTTAATGATTTATTTAAAGTTTACCCACAATCTTTTCTTTATCGGTTTACTTTTAGTATATATAATTTATTGAAATTAAACTTAAAAAGTCAACTATTATATAGACAATACTATTATTACCTTATTTTCTTGTAAAAAATTCTTTGAGATGCTTTTAATAGTTTTTATATTTCTTACCATCTGCAACTTTTCTTTAAATATACTTATAAAATTATAGATAAGGTGTTTTAGAACATTTAGGTTCAACGGGTATTATGCTTTTCTTGAATTATTTTTGAAAGTATTGTTAATGTGAAACAACCTTAATAATTATCGTTCTTTTCTTTTCATAATCTTTGTCCTCGGAGCTACATTATAATTTTTTATGGTTTATACGCTTTTCTTATAGCAATTTTCTTTATTAGTACTCTTAATATTTTTAATACCGAAATCACTTCATAACTAATTTACTTTTATTACAAATTATCTAATAAAGTTTCACATAATTAGAACCATAAATTGTAATTAAACTATACCAAGTAAATAAGTTAAAAACAATTAAGTTTAATCTGCCAAAACATCAAATTATTACCCTTAAGACAATTAAAAATGGGTGCTTTAACTTTAAACATAAGCAATTCACTTTCGAGTTTGGGAACCACAAACATTATTGAAATAGATGAAACGAGGTTTCTAAATATAACTTAAGATGGAACATTTAAAAACTAAGGATCTCGTATTTTACAATTAATTATTGGATGGCAGATAAAAAACGTTTTCAAAAGAATCATATTATTTTCTAATCCATTATTCATTTTAAGAATTAACATATTTTATTTTGAATATACTCTTCAAGAATTAAAAACATTACCTATCTAATTTCTAATATAAAGGTTATAAGAAAATTTAAATAAACTTGTTGATATACTATCAATAATATCAAAACCTTTTGTGCAAACAAATGACAAAGATTTAATAACTAGGTTAGAGATTATGATGACCTTTTAACAAGTATAAAAAATTGCCTAGATTATAATTTCTAGTTTGATCACAAAATAAAACATGAAATATTATTCTCCTAACAATCCTAGAACAGAATACCCATGTTTAATTCTTATTTATTTAAACATGCGATAAATTCTCCTTTATCTCATTTTCTGCTTTTGCTTCAATTTTATTAAACAAGAGATTCTTTAACAACTATACTATTGATGCTTATTTAAAGGACATTATGATTTTCAAATGTCACAATAGTACATCATGTTTTAATACTTTATATTTCCTTATAATGATAATATTATTTCTTTAAACCGCTATATATTAATAAAACGATCAATATTTACTTAAAGAAAAACAATAGGAATTAATTTCTATCTTTTTCTTAAATTAATAAAACTTTCCAACAGCATTTTTATCTTTAAATATAAATAAGAAAATATTAACTTTGTTTAGGACAAAATAGCTTTGATAATTCATTTTAAGAAAAGTTAGTAAAGATATTTAGAACGCTATTTTTGTTATATTTAATTATTAAACTAAACAAATCAACTCTTAGTTCTTCTTGCAAATACAACAACACTACCAAATATGATTTATACTATTATCACAAACGATTACATTATTTAAAATAACTTATAAAATATCTTAGCATATACAGTCCTTTAGGAAACATTGTAAAATTTTGGACCTCTTTCATATGAATTCGTTTATTTAGCAATTCGAAATGATATCATATACTTAACATAACTTATACTATTATCAAATAAGAAAAGCTTTAAATACATTTTTCATAAAGTTCGTATAGAGGTTCCTTTACCATTTATGCACAAGCTTTTAAAGCTTTAAAAATTAATATGGATCTATTTTTTCTTTATTACTGATTGGGTACCTGGTTTCTAACAAATTATAAACGAGTAACAGAGCTATTAGAGCTATAAACTACATCTTGTAGAACAGCTTATTTTCTTAAGGTCCTCAACTTAAAGTATAGCCCACTCTTATTTTAATCCTATCCTAAATCCTCTTTATTCAAAAGAAGAAGACGTACTCTCAAATACCAAAATTCCCAGCAATTCTTTAAGTATTCTTGATAGAATGTGTGGCTACATGAGTGTTTATGTTTACGTATTCCTTCATACAAATATGTGATAATCAAAGCAATTTGAAAAGGTAACATACCCTATATTTCAAATCAACGATCGATGGCTTTTCACATTTAATTGTTTATTTGCTGCTGAAGTATCTAATACTAGTTTTTTAGTTCTCATTTGATTTTCTATCTTTTTATAAAAATGTGGACCCAAAGTTTTTGCATTACTTTAAATAAATCCAATATATTTCTAGTAGATTACGATTTTAATCAGATATAAGCTTATGGTATATATACAAGAGTTTTCACAAAAAAACAAAATCATATCATTTGTTTTAACAGAAAAAGGGTCTTATCGTTAATTAAAATAAAACGGAACGCATTTATTATCGTTTAAGACGATTAGATTTATTAAAAAACAGGTAAATCTAAACGTAAAAAACCTTTAATTTAAATAAACGTACTATATTTTTAATAAACGATTTTTTACTTATAAATAAAAAATTTAATTAATACAAATATAATCTATATTTTGCTCATACTAAGATTATTATAAAATAATTCGTATCAATTATGGCTATCATTAAATGGCTTAAAAAAACTTATAACGTATATTATGGCAAAAAAAACATCGTAGACGACGGGTTAAAGAAATATATATTTAAGACGCGTTTGCTTTTTAAATCATTATAGATCTTTATAAGTTATTATAATTAGTACCCTCGGATTAAGAAAAACTTTATTCGCAAACGAAAAGGAAAGGACGTTTTATTACATGGTTCCTTTTAAGAAAGTGATATAAAAAGTTACTTATTTGCAGTTATTTACAAGTCAAACAATCTAATAAAATTTAAGGATTATATTTAAATGAATATAAGATATATTTCCATAAAATTATAAGAAAACATTATATTAATTATCTTAGTTAAAATATTTATTTTAATAAAGTAATAGTTTACATATAAAATGGTACTTTTTCTCAATATATTAAAAATATCGTCAAACAAAACAATTCCGATCATCACACCTCATTTTGAAGGAGTCCTTTTAAATATGTACTTGCATGGAGTAGGAACAGTTAAACCAAGAAACCTAATTCTGCAAACGCAAAATTACAAAAGTTTGTTAACTAATGGTGTTATTTAATTGCTTATATACCAGGATTTGGTATAGATTACAAAAAAACAATGAAGTAATGATAGGGGAGGTCGTGTACCTGATTACCAGGTGTTCGATATCATGTATGCGTTTAAAAAAAGATTTTATGTGGTTAGAAAAATTGATAGATATCAACGTGTAGTAAATATGGTGTGGAAATCCTAATCGTGTCTTGATATTTTAAATCGTGAGAAAAAAATAAAGCAATCGCCGTGAAAAGTCAAGACATTACACAAAATGATAAAAAATTAATGAAAGAATCTTTACAAAGCTTTCTGAAAATTTTCTCAAAATTACGAATTAATTTTATGACTGATTAAATCAATATTTTATTTCATAGAAAACAAGAAATTTTTAACTTCCTTTATTAAATATTACAAAAACGGGTAATAAACAACGAGCTTATCATCTTTCTTTGGCTTTTTAAACAATTAAAACTTGGTATAGAGGTTTTCCTATGTTGATAAATATCCTTTACATACTGTGATGTAAAAAACCCCATAGATGCTTATATCAAAGTTGTATAATTTAAAACCTGTTTTCTTATACGTAGAACTATAAGTCAGGACGTCGTTATGATTTACCTGTACCGATAGTGAAAACCGTGCTATTTTTATGGCAATTGATTGGTTACGTAAAACTGTTTTTAAAAATAATAAGAATGATCTTTCTTTACTTCACTCTTAGCACGTGAAATAGTGCTTCTTTACATATGAGGGATAGCTAAAGATTTCCTACGAGTTATATTGATATGCTATAGATCAAGACCTTTTAGTAGATTTATAAGAAAAAACGGTTTAATGTTTCAAGTCAAAAAGAACTATTATGCCTCACGCTTTGAGAAAATACGTGAATCTGTACGTGTACCTTAAGATCTCGTAAATATATAACATAGGTATAACACGCAGAGTAAATAAGATAATATCCGAACTACTAATACTTTTTCAAAAAAAAAAAGATATAAAAAATCTTTTAAAAAAGTAAGAAAAAATAATAATATAAAAAGTAATAAAAAATTTAAAAAATCTAAACGTCATACTCGTATATCAAAAAAAATAAAAATAAAAAATAATGAATAAATATCATATGCATAGCTTATCATTTTTTTGATATTTACAAACTATAAAAAAAGTAATAAAATACAATCAAGAATTAAACTTTAAGTTGTCGTTTAAAAAGTAAAGGTGGTGTTTTAATGGACAAATAATCATCCACGTGTGGTGATTACAGTAAACGTATATACGATATATTGATTTAAACGTAATATTCTTCTGAATATAAAGCTCTTGTATGCATTCACTATATGATCCAACCGTTCTGCTAATATTGCTTAGTTTGTTATCTGTGGGAATTTTTTCTTATATTTTACAACAACCAAACTTCATACGGTGATGTAATCATAATTTGTCACAATCATAACAAACTTTGGTGATTCATTATCTTACAAGGAATACCTTCAGGAGGTTAATTCATAAATTCAAGGTAAATTTACTAGAGCTGCGGTTGTTCCACAATTTAATTAGAAAAGATTTTGATAAGCTTTAACAAAACTAAATCTGGAGAACTTGTTTCTTTCATACTTAGTGATAGCATCTTTAGGTTGTATGGTAATGAAAATCATTTCTTACGTAATATAAATATGCCGGCACTATACGTCGCTAGGTAAAAGACCTAGAACACGTCCTTCTTCTATGAATCCAGTGATCATCCTATGGGTGGCGTACTCGAGGTGGTGTACAGCCCATGAATAGAAAAGGTATATTACTTTACATGTAAAACAGTTAAAAAACATATCCTAGTATACTTATACTAAACGACAATTAAAATTATTACGTTATGAAAGTACCTTTGTTAATTATGAGTTATTAACAAAGTAATTAAAGAATCTTCTATAAAGCTCTTGATGAAAATATTAAAGAGAACATAAACCAGTAATAAAACAAAAAGTCGATCTAGTACTATATAAACCCTTTTGTTGGAAAGTAATAGTGTTTATACTGGTGCTAGATTAAAAGAATATATGTACTTCTAGAATGGTAGGTTTTAAACTTGGTGCTTTGCTTTTACAAAGAAATTAGGTAAGTCTACATAATAGTGAACATAATGTAAAAAAATAGCGAAAATGAAGCGAAAAATACTCAGAAAAAAGTACGTAAAACAGTTGTCAAAACAGTTAAAAAACCTACTAAAAAGAAAAAATAATAATTAATATTTATTTTAATAATCAATTATTTTATTAGATTTTAATAGTAATGATATCAATAAACTACTTAGTAACAAATATTCTAATATAAATGGTATAGTATTATTTCGAAAAATTTGTGCGCTATAACGTAATATAGTTCTTTTACTATATTATGGATTTTATAGGTTAAAGAACCAAAATATTTTGGTGGAATGTACTATTCTTGTTACCTTTTACGTCATTCCATTTGGTAAGATTAATTTTACGTTCGCTTTTATACTTTTTTAAAAATTATGTTTAATATTATTGCTTATTTAAAAAACAAATTTACTTTCCTATCAGATTTATCAATTTATCAAATTTCAATTATATCATTGGTACAATTTTATCATACACATTATAATTATAAAATTATAATAAGTTATGGTTTTCTTTTAGTGCACAATAGTTTTCATATTTTCAAATCGCACCGTTTAGGTTTTATTGTTATCTTCTATTATAAATTATATTTCTTTTTGTGCACTAGACTTGGTAGTTTATTAGTTTATTTTATTATTATTATCTTTTGGAATATTGTTTTTACTATCCCTATTGTTTGTGCAGACGATAATTTTGTATATATTGACGATCGTTCTGTATCATTATATGATCAGATGAATGATCCGAATTATAGGCCAGACTGCTATATTGTATGTGCAGATGGTTCATTAAAAAAGGTTATAAGAGATCCAGAACATCCTTATATGGGTTTATATGCCGTAGAACATGATGGTAAATTAACACCATTGGGCGTCACGATAAAAGTCAAAGAACCAAAACCTTGGTTTAATTTCGGATATGCTAATGAATTGGTTGATACTACTTCATCTTCATCTGAATCTTCTGCTTCTACTTCATCAGCTTCTTCTTTTGCTTCATCATCTGAATCTTCTTCTAGTACTGACTCTGAAGAAGAGTTGGATCTAAAAGATCAGGTGAATCTCTCTTTGCAATTCTTTTTTGAGGATTTTAAAAACACTGTAGCAACAATTTATCTTGGCCATCCTCAGTATTATGAGCAATGTCTCAATTTTGTGGCTACAAAATTACCTGAAACTGTATGGGCAAAATCTGAGCAGGAACTTTCTTCTTCTACTTCTGAAATTAGTCTTTTACTGGATGCTATTAATTATCAAGTAGAACGAACTCATCCTGAAGATCTCCATACAGTACTTGCACTTAAATCCTCAATTATGACTTATAATGTTTGTAACCTTCTTAATAAACTAGATGATCCAGAAGTAGTTGAAAAGGTTTTTGAACATACTAATTTTGAATTAGCTAAAGATTACTTTTCATCTCAAACTTAAAATAATCTTTCACTATGATACCCTAAAAACTATTTAAACTTCATTTTTGCTTGGTTTAAATAAAAGATAAAAACAATTAAACAGGTGAAATGGGAGTAACCTTGTTTATGGGCAGTTTGTATAAATTTTTCCTCATAAACGTTTATCCTTGAGCATTGGGCTATATAGGAGATCGCTCTATAGGAATTAGGTTACCTATACTGATGAGATTGCCTTGGGTTTAACCCTAAATTTGAAAGCTTTAAAAAGTCCGGTCGAACTTTGATAACGTTCTTAATTTAATTTTATAAAAATAAGATGTTGTATTAAATTATTATATTTGAAATGATATGTTATTAGGTAATTTAAGCAATTCTCCAGTTATTTACGCTTAATTTAGACAAGCGTTTAACATGAAGAATTAAGATGTTAATTCTTTAGAATACTATTAAGACATTCATTATTTCCTTGAATATTTGTTTAATACGAAGAAAGTAATTTTGATTAAAGGTTTAATATATAAAATATAGAAGGAAAACCATTATAAATAAATTATAATTAAAAACACACCAAATATAAAGAATATGATAGTGGAAACTAAGTAACAAAAGAACCATAACTACTATTAAATTAAAATGTAAATAGCATCAGGATAATCTGGAATACGGCGTGCATTCCTGCAAGACCTAATAATGCATAGGGAAGAAGTAAGATTAACACCAATGAAGTAGTAATGAAATGTAAATACCAGCTGTTTCAAATAACTAAAATCAGTACGACATAAGGAATTTTTTTTCGTAATTCAAAGGATTATAAACAAATTCCCATTCTGTGGTTCATAAGTAGTAAAGATTTAATAATAGAAAACCAATATAAAAAGCAGCAAAAGCAGCAAAACTGCTCCCATAGATAAACATAATGAAAATGAGCTACAACATAATAGTATCATGGAAAGCATATCAAGACCAGAATTAGCTAACAACTCCACTAAGACCACCTAATGTAAACAAAATAAGAAAACCTAAGATGAATAGTAAAGGAGTACGTAATTTAAGATAAGAACCAAATAAGGTTGCTAACCACTAAAAATCTTAATACCGTTGGCACAGCAATATCATAGTAGCAGCGTGAAATAAGCGCGTATCCACATCCAATCCTACAGTATACATATATGAGCCCACACTATAAAACCCAAATACCAATAGACAACATAGCATACACCATACCTAAATAACCAAAAATACTTTATTAGCATAGCTTGAATAATAATAGAAACATACCAAAACCAGGTAAAATTAAAATGAACTTCTGGATGGCCAAAAAACCAAGACAAATGTTGATATAAAATAGGATCTCCACCACCGTTGCATCAGGAGAAGATGTATTAAAATTACATCAGTTAATAACATAGTATAGCACCTGCTAAACAGGCAGTGAAAGTAATAATAAAATCACAGTTACTAATACAGCCCAAACAATAAAGATAAACGTTCTCCTGTTAATCCTTTAAACGCATATTTTTAATGTACAAATGAAATTATAGCACCTAACATAGAAGAAACACCAGCTAGATGCAACTAAAAATAGCTAAATCAACAGATGGTCCGCTATGACCAGTAATAGAAGATAGTGGAGGATAAACAGTCCAACCAGTTCCAGCACCATTTCAACATAAGAAGATAAAAGAAGTAAAATTAAAGAGGAAGGTAATAACCATAAACTATATTATTTAAACGAGGAAATGCCATATCAGGAGCACCTATAAGTAAAGTACAAACCAATTTCCAAACCCACCAATTAAAGCAGCATCACAAAGAAAAAAATCATAATAAGGCATGAGCAGTTACAATGTATTATAAAGTTGATAATTAAATTTAAAATTAAATCACCACAACTGCTAACTCCATACGCATATAACAGATAAGGCTATCCAGCTAAACCAGCACCATACTAAATAATAAATATAAAGTACCATATATTTATGATTGTTGAGAATAACCAACGATCTGCGAAGTATAAAAATCTCTGTATCCATTTTCATACCTAATAATCTAATAGTTTTTTATCAAATGGAATTGACTCATTTATTAAAAAGTTAACTTGGCTTTTATAAATATATAATTAATTCTATATTAGTCTAATAAGTTCTTTTAGATTTTATATAAAAGAATAACATTACTCTGACTAATAATATATCTTACTTTTAATTATTATAATAAATTATCTATCAACTTCACCAAGACAATATCAAGAGTACCATAATGGCAACACATCAGCTAAAGAATGATTTTGAGAAACTCATTAATAGCAGCTAATGATGAAATCCTGGACACGTATATGACAACATAAGGTTTGGTATTATTTTGTAAGACGCAATTAAAGTACCAATTCTCCTTTTGGAGCTTCACACTTGTATACATATAGCTTCAGGAACTATAATACCTTAGAGAAAAATTTAAAATGTTGATCAAAGCTTCCATAAATGTTTCATATCAGAACGAGTTGGTTAACAAATTTAGCAAGGAACAGTTATAAAACCATCTGTAATTCGTTCACAAACTTGAGCAATTATGGAGCAACTTTCTCTCATTTCAGTAACCCTAATCATAAAACGGTCATAACAATCTCCTTCAAACCTACAGGTATTTTAAAATTAAATTCTTATAATTTTCATAATTATAAATTTTACGGAATCATAAGGTATACCCTACCTCGAACCATAACACCAGAAAAAGCATATCTTTAGCAACATCTATGTAACTTTTCCTATATTTACAACGATCTTTAAATATTCGATTATCTGTTAGTAATTCTTCCATTCATTTAACTTTTTAGAGAAAGTGTTAAAAATTCATAATATCATTTAATAAACCAATAGGCATCATATGCTACTCCTCCTGGTCGAATGTATGCTGTATGCATTCTTGCACCGATACACGTTCATAAAATTCATCAATTTTTCTCGCTCTTCAAAAGCCCAGAAATGGTGTTAAGGCACCAACATCCATAGCATGTGTCGTACAGCTAATAAATGATTTAAAATTCTAGTAATTTCTAAAAACAGACACGAATATAGCGAGCCCTTTCTGTATATCTATATAAGGTATAATGCTTTAGCACATAAATCATTAATAAATTTTCTACAGCTAAAGAATAGCATGTTCTTGTGCCATCATGATACATAATCAAGACATCAAAATAAGGAAGATTGTAAGAAATTCTTATGTTCTATAAGTTTTTCAGTACCTCATGTAGAAGCCCATATGTGGATCGCAATTCTGTATACCTCACCATTTAATTCAACACCATTCTTAAAACACCATGTGCTGCTGATGTTGTGGTCCAAAATTAATTAATAGTTTTTTAATATGGCATAAATATATTCGTAAATCTTTATAAAAAAATTAATTAGAGAGCAATTTAAATATTTAAACTTATAGCATAATTATAACCTTTTCTTCATATACTTTTCCTTGACTTAACATTTTTATGAAAAATATTCTTTATGTTAAAACATTAAAAATTTTTTATATTAATCCCATTTAAAGGATACGATTTGCAATGCATAAAAGCATGATTAACTCCACATAATTCAAACATTGGCCATAGTAAATACCAGACGGTTGATATAACAAGATATTGATTTAAACGGCCAGGAACAGCATCACTTTTAAACCTAAAAAGGGACAGCAAAAGCATGATAACATCTTTAGAAGTATAAGTAATCTACATTAGTTTCAACAGTACAAATAAAGGATTATCACAGTTAATAAACGAGTTCACCTTTAACTAAATCTGGTTCATTATCATATAAGAATCCCATTCAAGACCTAATTACCATATTCAAAGCTCCATACCATTGATTAGCATAACTTTAATGTTATTTGTGGTTCAAAATCTCTTCCATAGAATAAAGAAGAGCAAATATGGAATAGCTATGGCAAATAGATAAAAGAAGGAATTAATGTCCAACTATTTCTAGAATGTACCATGATTTAAATTAGAAAATAATAATATTGTTTTTGTCGAATATATTTTTTTTATTTGGTTTATCCAAATGTAAGAGTATCTTTAATAATGGAAACAATTAAAGAGTAACAACCCCAAAATTAAAATTAAAACAAATAAATATTATGATGAAGATCAATAAACCTTCCATCAAAGGAGAAGCTGATCTTGAAAATTCCATTGCCATTACGTGCTAAATCATAATCATTGTAAAATAATTATTATGTTTTTAATTAATATTTATTGAAAGTATATTTCCCAAAAAGTATTATAAAAATATTACAAAAATTTTGCTTAATAAAATAAAAATAAGTTAAATGAAAAAAAGATATGGACTGAATCTATCATTGGGAAGAATTCTTCTTTACGTTTTCCTCGATAGTATCCATAGAAGATATAACAACTATAAAAGTATTCTTCAGCAAATAGCGAAGAAATAGAATCTCTTTAAATATGCGCTTACTATGAAAAATGCAGATCGGAAGAAGCGTGTGATAATTTAATAATATTAGTGTGAATATGATGATGAATTTCAATTAGAGTGAAAGTTATAATACAAGGTCTATATCATCAATGAAGTTTTAGATCCTAGTATTTTTTCTCTTATATGATGGCCTTTGATATTACAGAGTCACCTATGAAAAATTTCGTGCTCTATTTCTGATATCTTATAACATTAACAAATTTTGCTTTATTAAGAATCCCCTGATGAAAGTTATTTTGTATCGACTTAGTTGCTAATACTCGAATCTCTTGAATAATATTATGTCTATAATTGTCGTCGTAAACGAATTAAACAATTAACATTTTAAATATAAAACCTGGTTAAAACCATATCTATTAATATAAAAAGTATATTAACAAACAATATTATATAAACGGCTTTATCATTTTTGTTATAAAGCTTAAAATATCAGAGAAAAGATTTATACCATTACTTTTTGAAGCATTGAATATTTTTATGATGTTTTTGAAGATTGGGAAGACGCATATGATTTGCTTGGTTTGACAACAATTATTATTTATAGATAATTACTTGAACTTTCATTATTAGTGGTAAATTTACTAGTTTAACAAATGTCTTGATAATAAATTATTAACACTATTGATGCATTACATCAACATTACTTTATAAAATAGCTGAAAATTTTGCTAGACTACTAAATTTGATTACTTGATTCCTTTAAAATGTAATTAATAATATTAACTTTATGTTTGCTTTTATACTTTTTAAAAAATTATGTTTATTAGTTTTTAGATACATTAAATACACTTAAACTACTAACATATCTGATTTATTATTTTTGACTATTTCATTATATTTATGATTTTATAGGTAGTTATCTAACATTAAAGGTGGGATTAACTTTGGTTTAGCAAGGTTTATACACGGCTGTAATTTATAGTTTTATTATTTATATCTATTAACTTTTAATTTTCTAATAAAAGCTATATTATTTTAATGATCTGCTATGTTTTCTAGTATAATTTTGATTATATTGTATTAAATTTTCAAATTTCTATATTTTTTTATGATTATTTCTTGTTAGTTTATATGCTTAATTTCTAATAATCGCATTAAAACTACTTTGAATATCCAATAATAGTTTTATTAGCAGTATTGGGAATGGTAATATTGTTGCGTTCTACTGATTTATAAATTATTTGGTTTTTAACAATGAGTTACAATCTTTTGTTTTTATACTTTGGCTGCTTATGAACAAATAGATCATACTTACAAACGAAGCAGGTTTAAAATATTTCTATTTGGATCTATAGCAGTTCTTTATATTTATTTGGTACCTCTAACTTTATTTATATACAGGATCTGTTAATTTTGATAGTATAGTGCTCTTTCTTATTTTCAATTGAAAATAATATATATTTCATATAGTTTAGTTTTAATTCTTATAGTTTATTTTTTAAACTCGGTATAGCACTTTTCATTTTTGGCTTCCTTTAGTTATACCTATTCTTCTTCTATGTTACCTATTTATTTATTTATTACCAAAAATCCATTATTTTATTTATTATATAAATTACATCTATAAGTTGAGTTATATTATTTACTACCGATATTATTATCTTATTTATAGGTACTGTCTTTGCTTTAAAGCAACTAATTAAAAACATTCCTAGCTTATAGCGCATTGCAAATACTGCGTTTTTTCTAGCACTATAATGTATAATCAACATACTCTTTTTATGCTTTTATTTTTATTTATTTACTTATAGTATCTGATTACAATAGCTTTTTACCTATTTGTTTTTGATTAAGTAGATAATTCTTTAGCTTTCATTAACTGCGTGACATGATATTTTGAAAAAAGTTAATCCGTCTTAGCAATTTTCTATGCATTAATGGCCTTGGTTTTGCAGGAGTACCACATTACTAGGATTTTTTTCTAAATTATTTATTTATTATCTGCTTTATATTTTCAGCTTATTTACTTGTGCTGTTTTATTAGCTTTTTCATTAATTAGTAGTTTTTATTATTTGCGTTAGTTAAAATGTTATATTTCTCCTTTATTTAAAAAATGCTTCTGTTATAGTATACCTGCTATACCTGCTATATTATTACTATCTTTTCTGTAGTAGTATTTTTTTTAGATTTATCCAACGTATTTTGCAATTTTATTAAATTAAACTACGATCACAATACACTAGTTGATAACACAATATTCATCTATGGAGTATTTACAATCATTATTCAAGGTGTAATTGTTTGGGAGTAAATAGAGGATTTTTCAAAGATACATCTGTAGGATGAGGTCCTTGTGTAAAGATAACTAGCAATTTAAGAAAATAATGGAGGTCTGTAAATTGAGTGATATTGCTCGGAATAAACTTCCATATTTTGGCAAAGAGTGCAGCAATTGCAGCTTCATATGTTGTATTCCATTGAAGCTCTAGATTAACCTTTAACAGATTTAGATTACTTTTATGGATTGTATACGCATTGCGGAATTGGTTGCGCATATTATGCAAGAATGTAGATAGATGAATATCCAATTGTTTTATCGAGTCTAAATACAGCGGATCTTGGATTACCGTTGATGGATCAGAAGCTTGTTGTACATCATTCATGAATGCCTTTCTTAAATCTGAAGGAAACGATAGCCATGCTTGTATTACCGGTTCACAATAAATTGTTGGTTGAATACCTTTGGAGAGATATTTGGTAATATTTTCATTAAATATTAACTTGGAAGTATCTGAAAGCAATCCTGTCGCGTGATGAATTACATTTAAGCGAATAAAAAATAATATTGTTTTCTGTTCAAAGGAACTTAAATACTTTGCGCCTACGGGAAATATCTTTAAGTAATCTGCCAAATTAGCATCTTTTAAAAAGATATTCGCAATAGCACTACACCACTGAGAATCTTGAGAAATTATTAATGGATTAACTTTACTTCGTATTAGGGAACTTTAGATTCAACTGATGGGAAAGGATTTAAGAGTGGACGTAGTGAAGAGGACTGGGCTTGAGAAATTAGTGTTTCAACATGTAAGAAGATAATCTTAGTTGTACTTGTTAAATAATTGATAAGAAGTGAATAAGAATTATTTGATAAGGTAGATCCAAAAAACTTGTCTAAAGGTTTATTAATAAGTTTGGATATTTGAAAATTACCCGTAAATGTTGTTGGAGGCACTTGATAATGACTTAGAATAAAATCTTGAATTACAAATAAGTTTATATGCTCAGAAAGATAACCTTCTACTTGCTTCTTTTGTTCAGAGGTAAATAACGGTACTTTATAACTATCTGATTCTTCTGGAAAAAACATTAGTTTGATAAGATAAAAATAATAAGTTAGATCCGTAGGTTTATTTTGCGTAAAACGTAAATGATCTATCATGGTTTGTTTAAGGGTTGATAAGCACTGTTGATAAAACATTGGACTTATATTGTTTATTGCAGAAACGTATAAATCCGGTGCTAATTTGAATTTGCGATATGATGTATGATATAAATGATTTATTTCATTAAAATAGGTTTTAATGTTATGTTTGAAGTCCTTCAACGGTAAATAGATGTCGACATACTCTGCACGCTCATCCGGGGAATGTATCAAATATTTATTATACAATGTGATTAAAGAGTCGTCTTTTAAATTATTGATGAGTTTATTTTCTGTTTCCTTTAATACTGCATTGGAAAACATAGTATTATAATACTCTGCTATGGGAGTCAGTATATTAAGTTTTGATAAACGAAAACCATTCATTAAGATAGGCTCTAAATCTATTAAGAGAATTAGACGATTAAAGTACAATGTTGTATTTTTCGTCATACTATTAATTAAGCGACTTAGTTGACAAGCATTTGGAATTGTTGTTTTTCCATGATAACTTGTTATTTGGACATACGTTTGAAATAAGGCTGTATGTGTAGTCTCGGGATGCACATGAGATATAACCTGACGATTATAAAGTTCTTGTAACTTCTCGTGGTTCGTTTTAGTATACGCAAGCAGTTGCTCTTGTATCTGTGGATTCAATTTATTTTGTATTACATGCAAGGAATCTAGTTGATACCTTTTCGGTTGTGATAAGCTTTTTTTATTCGGAGAGGTTCTTTGACTTTGCTTCTTGCTAAGCGGATTTATATTTAATGTAGTAGGGGATGTGTTTATATTATTATTAGTCATGTTACTATATGGGGTTTTAAAAGGATTGCGATTAACATGTTGATAATGTCCATTCTAGAGATTATACTTTAGAGAAGGAAAAAGGTAAACACTTCTTTGTGGATTACTCCCACTTCATCCGTTTTAACTTAGTATGGTCTTACATCCTATCGCAGTTGCCACGGTTTTATACTACAATGCTTTTATATACATCCTTACCATCTCTTTGATATACTTATATGCTTCTTTATCTCGCGAGGATATAAGAGTCTTTTTAAGCATATCACTTTCTAAGATTACCTGTAAATTGTATATTGCCCCATATAGGTCATCGTCAAATATACATAATTCGGTATTCTGCATACTTGTGAATAATGCTGTAACATCTGAAAGTATAAAGCCTTATCTATCTTTAAAGACTCCCTCCTATTAAAGAAGTCGCAGATAAAACATCCACACTCTTTATTAGTTGGTTGGCATATAAGGGTCTTTTTACCTTTGTTGAAAAGCTTTATTAAGCATTAACTTCAATTAAGATACCATACAGAACTTAAAAACAAAAAGAATTGGAGTAACCTTCGCTAAAATCAATTATATAATAAAAATAATGAAAAGTATATTAAAATAATAAAAAAGAATATAGACAAAAACTAGGTGTTATAATAAAGAGTTAATAATACGTTTAGTATTAAAAGACGGTTAAATATAAACCGTGTATCATTTGTTTTAGCAAGAAGAAGATAGGTGCTAGTGTCGTTATGAAATTTGGGCTTTTATGAAGTCTTTAAAACAAATAAACATTTCATATATTAGGTCTTAATGTAAGAAAATTAAAAATGCGATAGCTTAGGAGCTTCGATTATATTTCTGTTTATAAACTTTATTAAATTAATGCAATCTTATTTTATTCATTACTTAAGACTAAGCTTAATTTATATCAATTACAGGTAAAAAACCTCATCTTGATTATAAGGAGAACGCTTAACGGTAAAGTACTTTCTGTTTTATTTGATAAAAGAACAACATCCTTTGAAGTCAGATTTTATAAAGAATCAAAAAAGCTTGATCAAATATTAGTGAAGTTAGGTTAGAGATATATTTCAATATAACTTATAGGCTTGTGTATGCTCATAAAAAAGATCATTTGTTATTAATACTCTTTTTTAATACGTAATACTTTTGATCGTACTCATATGAATTGCATGCGAATTATTTTCTCCTATAATTGAAAGTATCATGTTCATTCTGCAGTAGAAAAATATTTTATATAACCATAGTAAATATTATTATTTACGTAAAAAACTATGCCCTTATCTACTATTATTTTGACTATGTTATGACATGTTTGATCATGACATTTACATGAAGAAGACTCTAACATAAAGCTATTGAAAAGAAAAGTTTAACTTCTAAAGAGAATTTAACAGCTTCTAATAAAAGCTAACAATAAATTTTTATTTAAAATATATCATGCACAATTTGATACTTCATTTTTTCTAGTAGTTCTTTTATTTTATATTACTTTTTTCATCCTATTATATTTTAATTTCACTGCTTCTTACCTAGATTAAGTGCATATTAAAATTACGTAGTAAATTAACTAAAAAATTAGTCTTCAAGATAATATTAATGTATTTATCATGATAAATATTCTGTTTTGGTTCTCAATTAACAATTAACGAAAAAGCTTAATGATAACACTTTATCTCTTTCTTTTATGTTATAATATTTGCTCTTATGATCATAACCTTAAACCAAATCTGCTTTTCGTATTTTTGCATTAGAAATTATTTATTAGGTGTTAATATAACTTTATAATGGCTCTTTAGTGTTGATGATTTTTTAGGTAAATATATAGTATGATATTATTTTCAGTGCTGCTCTTGATACAAGTATGGTTTAATTTTACTATTAAATTATTATGGATCCACAATATAACTCGTATTACAGCGAATATAAAGGTTAAATAAATGAATTATATAATCCTTTGAACAATTTGAAATTATATAATTTCAAAGCTAAGTTATTTGGTTTCGATATCTCCCTTACAATTTAACTGTAGTGGTATTAAGTACAGCTTTATAATCTTCACTTAAATTATATACTGATAAAGGTTATAATATATTCCACATAATTGGCAAATAGTATGGAAGCAATGTATAATTTGTTTTTAGTATTGTTTCAGAACAAGTGGACGTAAAGGATTAAATACTTACCTCATTTGCTACTATTTTTTTTATTATTTATTTTATAACTTATCAGGATTAGCCCTTTTAGTTTTACTGCAGTTCACATTTAGTAATTACCTTGGTTTAGCATTAAGTATTTCATTGCATGGGTTATATAGGTATTAAAGAATTAGGTCTAAATTCGTATATGTTTTTGTCCTAAAAATATGCTTTATGGTTATTACCTTTATTAATTGTGTAGAATTTTTATTTTCTTCTTACGTCCTATAGTCTGGGTCTTCGTTTATTTGCAAATATGTTAGCGGTCATATCTTATTACATATTTAGCTGGTGGTTGTGTTTATTATTAACTAAACTATTATCTTAGCAATTCCTGCTTTTGCTATATTGGCGCTATCGGTATTTAGAACTTGGTATAGGATTTTTACAAGCTTATATTTTGTTATTCTTTTAGCCATCTATCTTAAAGATTCTTTATATTCTCATTAATAAAGATTAAAATTTATAGCTTATTAATTATTTGTTTAATACTTTAAAATATTATATGAATAAATGCAATAAGACTTATTGTATTAACTAGATACAACCTACACTAATAAAAATAAAACATATTGATTAATTTTATTCAAGATTCAAAACATCAAAATTTAAGTTATATTAAACCAGTAACCAAACCAAAGGTCCAATATGAGTCAAATAATAGGAAATAATCCTAGGAAAATATAAGAAAAGCTAAAGTAATAAAATATAAAATTCTCGGCGAGTCAAATCATATAAACAGAAAGAAATGGCTTGCAGGACCAAAAGCATGCGAGTAAGTAAAACAAAAGAATAACTGCAGATAAGAAATACCTGTTAAAGTTAAATAGCTATAGAAGGACTGTTTGAAATAAGCCAAAAAATATTAACATTTCAGAATAAAATTAACAGTAGAAGAAACCCTAAATTCGCTAAAGAAAAAATAAAAAAGAAGAAACAAAATATTGGCATAACAGTAACAAACCACGATAATAGAAATATTACGTGATTTATATCATCATATAACATTCCATTGCTAAAAATAAAGCGGAAGAAGAAACCCATGAGCATTTGCAATAATAAAGAACCTGTTAAACTAATAAATCTTTTACAAAAATAGCCCACTAAAAAATTCATATGTGCAATAGATGAGTAGCAATAATCCTTTTTAAATCATTTTGACGTAAACTGTAAAAGAGCTAATATAATTGATATCACAGCAACTATAATATTAATGGTAGAAATAAAAAGAAGCATTAGGAATAAGAAAAGAGAAAGCGTATAAAACCTAAGAACCTAATTTTAAAAGATTCCTGCTAACAAAACACTACCGTAGTAGGAGCTTCAACATGGCTTTAGGAAGCCATAAATGGAAAGGAATCATCGGAATTTTGATCTTAATCCTATAAAAAACAAAAGAAATAATATCTTTTCGATATGATCTTCAATAAATAACCTTTTATTACTAAAATATTAGTAGTCCCTGTTAAATAATTATCATAACAATTCCGTTAACATAAAAAAAGAACCAATAAAGTATATAAAAAGAATTATTAGCAGCAAAATCTTAGCTATTTGTAACCCCAAATTCCTATAAGAGCAAAACAGGTATCAATAAGCTTCAAAAAATAAATAAAAGTTTAAATCTCTAAGTTGAAAAGCAATTTACTAATAATACAATACAAAAAATAAAATATATATTTTTCTTTAAGACATATTCAATTACTCTAGTAATAAGACAACTAAACATCCTAAAAAGTAGATAAAATAATATAAATTACTATATAAAATCTAACATGTAAGATAAGTTATCACAAAAGATGAAAGGACATCAGAACAAATAATTAGTATTTATATAATAGATGTAGACAATGTATTTGTAATAATCCTATAGAATAATAAATATAATAAAAGAAGCTGCAAGGAATAATTATGAACATTATAGTTTTATTTGCAGTATAATAAATAAAGAGATTATAGTAAATATATTAAACAATTTAACAAAAGATCATAATAAAGAAGATATAAATTTAAACAGAACTTTCTTATTAAAGTTTTATATAAACAGATAACTTATACGAATCATAATATAAAATTTACCTTTTAATTTTTATGTGTAAAAGACTATTAATTACTTATCATATTCAAAGAAACTAACAATATGGCGAGATATTTCATATAATAGCCTAGAGTAACAATGATAAAAAAGAGAACTAGATAAAATATCTCATTTCATTAAAATCTAAAATACTTGTGCATAAAGGGTAAAGGAAAAGGATTTCATATCAAATAAAAGAAACAAAATAGCTATCAAAGCAAATTGTACCTCAAAAGATAATTAGTCTCAGAAAAGGTTGAAAGCCACACTCATAAGCAGATGATTTTTCAAATCCACTTTTGATGTAAAACTTAAAACATAAACAGCACCTAAAAGAATTAAGGCTAAAGCAAAGGACATCATTATAAAAAAGCTATTTTAACTAATTCATTTATATATTCTGACATAATTAAACGGTAAGTGGAATAAAAATTAAAAGTTAATAATATCAATAAACAACTACTTTTTATCAAATTGACTTTATTATATTGTTTTATATGCTTAGATAAAAAGTCCTGCATTTATATAAATGATGATTAATAATATTATTTTAATAATTTATTTTTTATAAAACCATAAAAATATGCGATTGGTACAGTTGTTAAAGTAGCGATAATTCCGGTCCATGTTCCTTCGAATAATAAAAATATTAAGATTCATCCTCAAGCTACAGCAAAATTGGTGATCATGTTGTAGGTTTGTATTATATACTCATAACAGATGAAATTTAAAGTGAAAAAGGTTCTTTAGTCGTGCTATTTGTATAGAATAGCAAATTCTCATTTACGATAGATGGACAACGATAAGGTTTCAATATCCTGCTGTTGCATTATTACAAAAAAGGCGTTCCAAGAGGAACAAAAATATTTGGCCTTTACCTAAAGAATTGCGTGAGAAGGTTATATTCGTTTATGTCTTTGGGTACATCGCTTTATAATGAAATCTCTAGTTTTTCTAAATTTAATAAATTATATATTATCCTGATTTGCTAATAAATTTATTTTATCGTTTTTCAAGATATACAGACAAACCTAAATATTATATCTATTAAAATATATTTTTTCCCAAGACGTAATTATAATTAATCGCTGTTAAAGCTTTATGATGTTAACCTCTGTTTTCCAAAGAGATGTTAATGAATACTAAACTTATATATTAAAATATACGCCTACTGGTGTCATTCGTTATTTATTTAAGACTTAATTTTTATGATTTTATCCAACCATTAATTATTTTTCTTATAGACCTAGTGAGCCTTCGACGTTATGCATGGTCATTTAAAAGAATGAAGCATTTTATATTTCCTGGATTTATAAACATTTAAAATTGCTCATTGGGAACGATTAGTAACTATTTCTTTTAATAATCTTCGATTAATAATTTTATCCTTTATTTTTTCATAAAACGCTTATTTAGACTAAATGATTCCATATTACAAAATCAATAAAAGATAAAAAACAAGTATGCAGTTTAAAGCGTAGAAATGGAACGACGTTATTACAAGTTATGAAATTACAAGTACTAATATTGGCTTTATGCCCTACGTACACTTCGAAAGTTCAATTAAAAAATTATGTCTTATAACAGGTAGAGCACGTTAATTTATTCCAAAAAATTTAGAATTTCAAGAACCAAATAAAAGCTTATTTTACCTATATTTCTGGATTACGTAACTCATCCTGGTAAATGACAGCCGTTTTTCTGCTATGATAGTATCATGAATGCCACTATAAGACTGGTAATTCTTTCTGTGAAATACCAGTAATAATTTATGTATAATACTTTACGTCTTTTACGAAATAAGGATATATTTGGGGATTTAGTTATGTTCTCCACAATTACGAGCGAAACGTTATATCCGAGAGTTAAAATTTCTTTAAATATATGATAGCAATACTCAGTAATAAAATCATTAATATTTTTAAAAGAACCGTTCTAATTTCCGTATTATCGAAATAATAAACTTTATCAAATCTTGCACAAAATAAATTATATATTTGTCAACAACTAAAGGACTTATTATAACCTCTTAGACAATTTATATAATGATCTAATAAAATCCAAAAAAATAGGTTATCTGGCAAACTATAGCTGAAATTTTTATATGATATTGCCTCTTCTTATCTTTATTACAATTTAATGAAATAATAGCATTGAAGGTATTTAAGTAAACAAAATTATTATTAAAAAGCTTTTTAACAAAGAACCAAACAGTTTATTTATGGTAAAAAACAAAATAAGTTATTATATCTTCAAATATAATAAGAAAAAACATAATGGTTTTTTATAGAGATATTATTTCATGGATTAATTTCAGTGCTAAAAGATTTAAATTAGCGCGAAATAAATATTTTATAGATACGCATAAATTGAAGTATTTATTGTGATGAACCTGTAATAGTACTTTTAAATCTCAAGTCATAAAAGAAGATTAATTTCTTTAGTTATGATAATCATTTTTACATACCCTAGAAAAAGCTATAAACAATTTAAATTACAGATTCTTATACGGTAAAGGTTTGTTTGAACGTCATGATCTTATAAAATAAAACAACGTAAGAAAGTAAATAAAAATTAATGATGATACTTCTTATTTATCACTTCAACCTCGTAATCCTGTGTGCTAGTTTTCAAATATTCTAGGTATTGGTAAAATAAAAGCAACAGATTAAATAGTTTTTACTTAATCATCCGTACAAACAAGATTTACATTTAATTTTAAAGAAGAATTTATCCTTCAACTGGTTTAGATATTTGGAAAAAAATACCAAAAGATATGAAAATTCGTTGTGTGTGGAAAATACTTACGAAATAAAATCTTACATATTGTTATAAATGTATCGTTTATTTCAAAATCTTCCTACAAAGGACAACGTACAAAAGCTAATGCAATGCCATTTATAATTAAATCCTTATAAAGCTTTGCAGGTAATATTGTTTTTTATATGCATTAGAAGTGCATATAAAAAAAGAGAATTATTAAATAAGAACGTTATGATGAGTTAAAAGCTTTGAAGAGGCTAGGCTCAGAAAGAAAAAATGAAAAAAGAAGACAAAAACAAAAAAGCCGTAGATCTAGACAAGAATTTATTAAACATCAAAGACTTAAATCATAATTATGTTTATAATAAAGATCAATATTTTATTTATTATTAATAAATCTTTAGTATCCATTAAACTTTATGCAATGATATTCTATTAAACCTAAGAATTTGTTAGATATGTTAATTTTCTAAAAAAAAATACATATTATTAATTACAGCTACGCTATTGATCAAATAAATAAATTTAACGTTTTTTATTATATATGTCTTTGTACTTATACAAAAGCACAGCATATTATTTAACATATAATACAATTTAACAACACCATTATAATTGATTTATTTCCATCAGCATTTGGCTTGAACGTGAAATTACGATTTATTTGGTATATTTTTTTCTAATAGAACAATACTAATGATTTCGTCGAATATTAACTGATTATATTTCAAAGGACATCTTTACGTAAGGATTTTTCTTAATAGGGTATCAAGAAAAAGTGTTTTCCTATTTACAAAGACCATTCGGAGTAAGATGAAGTAATTTTTTGATAATGCTTAAAACTTTTGTAGAGGTAGACTTTATCGTACAAAAATAAAGGTCGAAGAAAATATAAAAAACCTACTTTATTCGCATAGTAAACTTAGAAGAAAATTTAAAGAAAGATAAAACGTTATTTGGTATAAAAAAAATAAACGTCGAAAAGAAAAAGATATTTAAGGAATCATATTTTCGTGATATATTTTTCCAAAAGGACGTCCTTATATAAAAGAATATAAGGTTTAATGCCGATTACCCATATATTATAAGAAGAAAATTCAATTTTAATGAAATACGACGAGATTTACGACGCAAGAAGTAAATAGAATGTTAACAAACAGTTTAAGTCTGATATTATTTTACACCATTATCAGAACGTTTCTTTTTTTTGGTCGTATTTATCTTACACATCGTGTCGAAATACTTTTATTACATTAGTACTATAGCGAAGATAAGTTAAATCTTGATGAGGAGTTTTTTTTAAATCTTCTGTGGTTTATTAGAATATAAAGGTCTAAACGTTCTACATTAATGCTCGATTAGAAGTGCTAAAGCTTGTGGTTATTTGTAGCACAAGCTGCATTCTCTTCGTTGATATTATTTTTCCATCAGGTGTGGGCGTGTTTTTACCGTTTAGTAAGAGCTTAGTTGAAAGACAAATTACGTTCGATATTTGATATTCCAAAAAGAAGATCACATGGCTTACTAGAAAGAAAAAGGTTCGCCGTTTATAGAATATGACTCCAGACTTCAAAAGACATTATAGATATAGAACCTTTATACAATTATACTTACAGAAACTAGAAGATTTCTTTATACAGGCCATATTTAAAACGAAAAAAACGTATTAAATATACTTAAGAATAAGCGTTTTGAAAAAAAATTAGTACAAAATGACTACGTCCTTACTTTGACGAATGACCTAAAAACATTCCGAACTTAATACAGGTTGTTACAATATATTATAAAAAGTTAAACAAGTATCTCTAACTTTGTTGCTCGTTTAAAAAGAGAGATTTTTTTCATACTAACGAAATGCTTTATCTGAGCATCGTTTTATGGATTTGCGTAATTAAATTTGAAAATGTTTCGTAATAATATCAAATTATTAGTTTAGCACTTATGCACGTCCTTAAATAAATTATTGTTTTTTAATATATTTCAAAAGTCAATGCATTTTCACTTAAGTTTCTTCCTTAATATGTATCATTATAAGAAATTTAAACGTTACGTGTTTATTACTAGGTTTCCGACTAATCTTGAAAAGGAAGAAAATGGATCTTTATTAATCGGTTCGCCATTAATACGAAGTGGTATAAACGAATTAGACATTTAAAAAGACGATATTTATTAAAAATTATAAGAGCTAAATTTAAGAGACTTTATTAATTCTAATCTTAATAATTATTACTTTAAACATATGTATATATATTTTTTTATCAAATTTAATAATAGATTAAAAATACTTAGCAGCTCCTAAAAAGCTTGTTATTTTTTTAGAATAAGGAAAATAATATTTGATATCACGTGCATTTCTTATAAAAAGTCTATCATCAATTTATAATTAACATAAGCCATTTAGGTGCATTAGCAATGATTTATTACGGGAACGAAGTCATGATACAATGTTTTTTTACGTTTGAAGCTAATAAAGGACTAGTTTAAAAAATGTAAAAATAGGATTTGGGTATATGTTTTAAGATTATTTTTTGAGTAACAAAGAATTTTTTTTCCTATCTTAGGTACTAAATAACTTATTGTTTTGTTTTTAGAAATAACGAGCTTGATTAATTTATCAACAAAATTTGCACGGAAAAATAAACATCAGCACGATGTTCTAGAAAAAAAGGATTTTCTTTCTAAAGATAGTTTATGAATAGGAGTGAATAATTTTCTTAAAGATATTTTGTTTTACGCAATTATAAAAAAAACGTAACATTTAGCTAAAAAACGAAATCAACACGAAATTCATAAGGTTTACCAAACGAACTTTAGGTTTTTCTTGAATGCATATTGGAATTGACTACTTTTCTTCTAATTTTAAATTTTCTTCTATACGTCTTTTTCGTCTTCTAGTTAAATTACGTATGCCTTCATTAATTCACCTGTGCATAAGTTCTAATTACACTGTAACGTAATTTTTTTTATTTCTTAAAGCAGGCGTCCCCATACATCACGTCGGAGCGTTTATACTTTTTAAATCGTAAAGTAAACTATTTTTATTATATTTTGAATATATGTATCATTAAATAAAAAAATAAAGATTAACATTCTCCAAGATATTGTATCATTAATAATATAAGGTAATCGTTCAATAATAAAACCGAATGTTTGATAAGCTCGAGATTGGTACATTGAATAATAGGGTGCTTCTTAGAAAGTAAAGAAAGAATTTATAGAATTATAAGCCTTCAAGACAATAAATACTAGTATATGAGCATATGAATATTATTCAAACACTTATGGAAAATATGAGCATCAATTCCTTGAATAAAAATAGAAGGAAAAGTAACAATCATTTGATTATTAGAAACACCATAATTATGATAAATACTAAATCTATACGAATATTTTTTGATAATATCATTCTCCTTCGCTTTTGTATTAGGCACAGAGAAACGATGTCGAGTAACTCGTTTTTCTACCTGAGTCATTTCCCAGGATAAATATTTTAGCTTTATCTTGATAACATCCATATCACTCGTAAATTGCTTTTAATAAATTCAACATGCGTGAAAAGTCTATGGGTACTTTATTAAATCCTTTAGATGAATAATAATCTTCAATATATTGTTGAAAATCTAACTCCCGAAACTCTTGACCTTGTGAATAACCTAATTTCATTGTAGCACCTTTCAAAAGTTTGCGCGTAAATAACTCAGAAGGTAAACTATCATATGCTCTAATATTATTAATATAATCATGTATTATAGTAAACGCTTTGTACAAAGCGTCGCGTTTAATAGGATAGCCAATACTAATTAATGTTAAATTATTAACACAAAAAAGATAATTAATAATGGTTTTCCGTAATTCAGAAGATATCTGTAACTTAATTGTTTCATATGTTACAATATCGAATGTAGGTGCTGTCCACAATATAAAAAGAGCATATCCCAAAGTTTCAGATTTCTCTTGATTTAAAAACTCTACTAACGATTTATTTAAAATCTTTAAAAAGAAGGATTCTAAAAATTTACGTTGAATTTCAATTTTATAAATAAAGGAATTTATCGCTATCTGATAAATATCAGAAGATTCTGAACCAATAACATCGCTATTATCTGTAGGCCACTTGATGTAGCATCCTTCTCATATATCAGATTTTTAAAATTCTTAGTTATTAAACTTTCTATTAAGATTTTTGCATATAATATATTTTTATTTTTTTTTTTACATGTGATTTTAACCATGATAATTTATTTAATACATTATTTGTTGGGTACTATGTTAAATTTGTATTTTCTTTACAAAAGCTTAGGATATATTGTTCTATAGTGGTAATATTTTCCTTTATCCCGAACGTATAGGTAAAAGAAAGTACAGGGTTCATAAAGAAATGAGAATGAATAATAATATAACCGTTTTTGTAATACTCGAACAAACAAAATGCTTGCTGTTGTTGAGCTAAGTACTTTGTTTCTTTAAAATTATATTTATCAGAAAGATAATAACGTTTCAAAATCGTTAAAGGAATTATTTTAAATTTTCTGATATCCAGTGTAGGATTAGCAGCTTTTAATTTGGCAAAAAACTTTGTTTCATTATACAAGATTTCTTGAAATAATAATTTTTGTGTTATTTTGAAATTTTTCCTAACAAGATCGAAACCATTATGCAGAATTTTATATTTGATATGTCTAGCCCACCTTTTAATATGAAAGTGGATGGGCGTTTAATAATCAATGAACTTATCAAAAATGCTAGGCAACTCAAGAATCCTGAAAAAAAATATCTATTTTCTGTATATATTCTTGTTAGCGGTAAAAGAGCTAACGTGTTACCTTCCGAAGCGAAAATATTAATATCTGATGCCCTGGACGAATTAAACGATTCAAAATTGGCTAAGATTGGGGATAAGAAATATACTATACTAAAAAGAGTCCTTAAACGTTTTGAAAGTATACGTACTCGTTTATCGAAAGTTTTAAACGGCTCCGAATTTTCGGATACCATAGCCAATGACACAGGTCATGTTAAGAAATCTATTATGAATTTAATACTTCGCAGCAAAGATCAAAAACCATTTACATCATTTAATATAAATATTCTAACTATAGCAAAACGTATCAAGGATTATGTTATTAATGATAATGATATTCTTATGAATACGGATAAAGATAAATTGGCTCAAGCTATTGAAAGTGCTAAACTTATTGATTTATCTAAACCTAAAAAATCTAAAAATAAAATAGATCCTTCTAAAGCTGTTGTTAATACTACTAGTAAAAAGAAAAATAAAAGGGGTTCCACCCCTGCTAGCATAGCTAAAGCTGTCGCTTCTGATAATAATCCTATTAATAATATTTAAAATTATGATATCTACATTACCAATTTATAAAATTCGAAAGCATTTAGATATAAAAAAATGATAAATAACATAAAGAGTATTTTAAATAATTTAAAACTGTTCGTAGGAACAAAATATCTTTTAAAAAGCGTACTTATATTTATATTTATTGCTGGCTTATATTATTTTTTTACTAAGTATACAGGAGCAACACCAGCGATTCCAGTAACTCAAATGCCTTCAATACTCAATCCTACTCATATTGCATATATTCAACAATTAGAAGCTTTTCAAGCAGCAACTTATGTTGAAGGGAAATTTTCAGTGTTAGAGGGTATTGAATATATACATAATAATCAACCACGATTAAATAGGGTTGAGGACACCCATAGTTTACAAGGTGAAAATACTTCTTATCATCTTTTTATAGAAGAATACAAGTCTTTTATTCTTGGCTTAAATCCAGAAAAACAAGGTATTGCTATTAATTATTTACAAACCATTATAACTTATCAACACAGTATGCTTTTAGATACAACACCATCTCCGCATGATATTGAAGTCATATTTGAAAGTTTAACAACCAAACCTTTAACTACACAAACATCTACTATCAAAATAATTATGCTTCCCGTAATTATTGTTTTATTTATTACACTAAATGTATGTTCTATTTAAAATGAATTAGGAAAAATTTTATGATTTATGTTATCATTTAACAAATCTTCGATTTTTGAAAAGTAAGACCAGAAGCAAGCATAACTAGCATTTGGTATATCAAGAGTCATACGAGAGCTACTTAAAAAGATTAATATATAACAACAAATACTGTAACTCTTAAAGTTTCGCAAAATATGTAATTTAAACAAAATAAAATTAGACGCTAGCATATTATTAATCTAAATCAGTATCAAAATAAGTAAGTAACTTTTTCGTTTTAGCTGTAGGCAATAACTTAAGCTCTTCTTTTTAAAGGTACTTTTATTAGAAATGTAAAAGGGTTGCAATATCCCAGATTTGATTAGAGTTTGTTTTTGTTTTTATTTCATTATAAAAGCAAATGTAAGATCATCAATACAATACTGGAGATCGTTATACTCTTTAATAAGATTATCCAATATGGGGTAGATTTTATTTTAGTATGTCCTGCATTTAGAATATTCCGTCTTTCAAATTGAATCTTAATTTTGAATTGTTCACCCACTTTTGTTTATAAACTGAAGGATAGATATGATTCGAAATATGAGGCTTATATAAAGTGGCAGATGCCAAAATGTAATATGAGGAACATTACGCTTATCTATTTCTTCCTGAAGAATATTTAGATCTATCAACCAATTAAGGATCTGTAATCCCAAATTAAGTTCAAGTTTTATTTTCTTTTCCTTAGAAGATATGTAAGTAGGATTATCAAATAGAGCTTCTTCTTCGGAAATATAAACGTCCAAATACGTTATCATATCTTGACGAGTTTTTGCATTCCAATTTTGTGGAATTATTCTTTTGTATGCTGTCTCATCTTTATTATCTTTCAAGGCTGATAAATATTCCTTTACCAAAGATAATTTATTCTTAGTAAACTCAATATTTTTTTAGGAATAGATGATTCCTCTTCAAGGTCTGGAATCCTTATACTTCATAAATGCTTCCATAACTATTTCTCCTATTTTGCCCCTTGAGAGAATCGACTCTCGTCTACAAACTGAAAATCTGATGTCTTACCACTAGACGAAAGGGCTACTTTGGTTCTAGTAGAATCGAACTACCGATTTAACTCATGAGGCACACGTTTTACCACTAAACTATAGAACAAAGCTTCCTTTGTCTTATAGTAACATAACTATATTTATATAGATGTTATTTTATTTCTGCAGAAAGATATAGTAGAAAATCTTAAAAGAAATACTTTCAATATCATTTCTATTTAAATTTCACAATTACTTTTAAGAATCTATAATAAAAATTCTTGACGGATATATAGATTTTTTATGTAGGCTATTCAATACAATTTATAGGAGATATTACATTTAACATAAGATGCCTTTTTGGTAACAAAAAAAATTAAAAATTTTAAATAACATAATGAATTGACATCTCAGTAATTATGGATTATAAACAAACCTGAATTTTATTAGTAGTGGTGAGCGAACATAAAATATTTTAATATTCTTAACAAATAAAACTATTATAATAGTGTGTAGAAGTTAAAACCTTGTAATTTGTTAATATATTACTAGAAGGTATATGGAAGGCTTTGATTGTAATTAGATTGGAGTACCACTTCAATATTAAACACATAAAAAAATCGATAGCGAAAAAGTACGTGAGGGAACTATGAAAAGCACTCGATCTAAAGAGGTTGAAATAGATCTTGAAATAAGAATTTAAAAGCATTTGATGTTTTTCAAGGAAAAATACCAAAGTACTTTTGTATCATGGATCAACGAGATAAATGAAAAAGCAAGCTTATATATTATATAGCATAGGAAAGCAAATTTTAAATCGTTTGAGTTTTTTCATTTAAACCCGAAACTAGTGATCTAATCATGAGAGATTGAAATGAGTTAACAACTTTTGGAGGATGAACCCTTTTCTGTTGCATAGAATGGGATGACTTGTGATTAGGGGTGAGGCTAATCAAACTAGGAGATAGCTGGTTTTCTGCGAAATGTATTTAGGTACGTGATAGTTTTGTTTCCTGGTGTAAAGCAAGAAGCGGGATATAAAAGCTTTTAATCAAGCTACTATTCAAACTCTAAAGACAGGGAAATTTATCTATTATACAGACTTTGGGTGCTAAGGTCCTTGGTTAAAGGAGAAGAGTCCTCACACTAGCTAAGGACCGCAATAAAACTTAAGTCAAAGATATCTTATTACAAAGACAAAAGGATGTAGGCTTTCAAGCAGCATCTTTTAAAGAAAGCGTTACAGCTCACGTTTCAAGTACAAGATATTACAAATAAAGGATTTTTCGTTTTATCCAAAGTAGTGAATTTTATTTTGATAGCAGAATCTTAGTTTTTAATGGATAATTTAGTAATATTTTATTTTAAATCTAAGTGAAAAATGTTGATATAGTAGTTTTTATAACGATTATGTTATGCCAAAGTTTAAAGGTTTCTTATCCATTCTTTAAAGATAAGGGTTATACGTCCTCTATGTTTTAGCGAAAGCAACAACAAAGGAGTTTGATGATTAAAAATCATTTGTTTTAATATTGTGACAAAAATTTAAAAACTAATTCTTACATATAAAGCGGACTAGTTTTCATATTTTTCCAGAAAAAGAGTTAAAATAAAACGTACTAAAACGACACTGGTAAACTAGTAAATTACTGCGGCGATGGATTAACTATACTAAAGGAACGGCAAATTCAATCTGTAACTTTTGGAGAAAGATTATATAATTTTCCTTGTTTTTATAACAAGCGTAAATACCATAAGAGTTAGAGTATCAAAGAAATTATATGATATAAAGCACAGTATTTTCTTTCATTTTCTTTATAGAAAATTACTCGTGAAATCTTATGTGTGATGGCACAGAATAGAGGGTAGCGACTGTTTATTAAAAACACAGGACTGCTAAGTATAAATATGATGTATAGGTCTGAGACCTGCCCGGTGTCAGTAGGTAAACGAGACTGATTATCTTTAAGTCTCTTTCAGATAATTTAATTTGTTAGTCTCTTAAATCACTGGTAAAGGCGGCTGTAACTATGACGGTCTAAGGTAGCGAAATTCCTTGTCGGGTAAGTTCCGACGTGCACGAATGGTAACGACTTCCCTACTGTCTCTAGTGTAGATCCAATGAAATTGGAATTATTGTGAAGATACGATATAGAAATAGCCAGACGGAAAGACCCTGTGAACTTTACTATATGCTTTTATTTTTTATTCTTGGGGTAATATTAAGTTTATTATGCAAGTTATCGAAATATTCATTTTCATGATATTTAGGCGTTCCTGCGAAACATTTATTACTATGGTCTAAAAATTTTTAATGAAAGTGGTTAGTTTGACTGGGGCGGTAGCCTCCCAAATGTAACGGAGTGCGTACAAAAGATTTGTTACGTTTAGATTTATTACACGATAGCGCAAGGGCTAATACTTGTTGACTGTTTGAATGACAATTCATTCAGGGATTTATTTTTAAATGGTCCTAGTAATCCAATCTTAACCTGTGGGCGTAGGATTGCCAACGAATAAAAGGTATCCGGGGATAACAGGTGATAATTCCTTAGAGTACCTATGACGGAATTGTTTGGCACTCGATGTCGGCTCATCACATCTGAGACTGAAAAGGGCCTCAAGGGTTCGGTTGTTACCGATTAATAGTGGTACGTGAGTGGGTTTAGAACGTGTGAGACAGTTCGGTCCCTATTACTATTTCATAAGACGTAAAAGTTGTTCTGTCTAGTAGAAAGGACTGGTGGAACGATTCTCTGGTTTTTGAGCTGTTTGCGCACGCTATTCGCTACGAATCTTTTATTAATCGCTGAAAGCATCTAAGCGAGAAATAATACTTTAAGTCTTTTTAACGTTGTAGACTATAACGTCAATAGGCTCATGAAATGCATGTCGTAAGATTTGATTATAGAGTAGATGCTTGCAAAAGCTTTACTCACCAATCATCACTAACCATTACAAATTTTACCTTTAAATGTTTATTTTAATAAACATTTTCTATTTATATTTAAAATTAAATAGAAAGCTGTCTATGAGTACTAAGAGTTTAAATATTTTTTAACATTAATTTTTATCTTTATACAAAAATATCCTTAAAAAAAAAAAATAAATAAAATATATTTGATATTTTTATAACGCTTAAACTATAGTAGAATACTTAAATTTAAAAAGGACGTTTTAATATAATAATGAGTTTGATCCTGGCTCGAGAGAATGCTAGCAACTTACTTGATACATGTAGTCGAACGCTTATATGAGCGTGGCGTACGAGCGACAAGGGCAAAGATAGAAAATACATAGTCAAGGGAAATCCTAGATTTAAAAGATTATATGCTGAATGTAAGGTTTTGTGAGATTAGGTTGTTGGTAAGATAAAAGCCTACAAGCCGATGATCTCTAGCTGGTTGAGAGGATGTACAGCCGCGTGGAAATGCAATAAGGTCCGGACTCCCTGGGAGGCTGCAGTAGGGAATGTGAACAATGTGCTAACGCTTGATCTATAATGTTGCGTGGGGGATACAAAAAACATTATTTTATACTTATTGTTTTATAAACAAATTTATATATAAAATAGTGATAATTCTAGCAACGACTTAAGCGCAATAAAAGTTTCCGTAAAAAGAGATTTTTATCTGTGTCTTCTGTAGCGTGCCTTTCTAGTAGAGGCAAGTTGTCTTAAACCCCTTTTTTTACGATTATAATGACTGTAGTTAGTATATATCTATTTATCAAGATGAGGGTTGGTAAATTACATTTTGTTTGTTAGACTAAAATACTCGAGCAAAAATGCCTTATGCTGCTTTGCTTAAAAATATCAAACCCGGCTAACTTCGTGCAGCAGCCGCGGTAAAACGGGGGGGGTTAGTGTTATTCGTGATGACTGGGCGTAGGGTACGTAGGCAGATAATTGAAAATACAGTAAAAAACTGAGGTAAACCCTCTTCATTCTGTATTCACTCATTATTTGAGTTCAGAAGGCGGTTTATTGAATTCTCGAAGGAAGGGTGAAATTGTTGATATTGGAAGACATTCGATAGCGAAAGCAACATCCGATTCTGATCTAACGCTAGGTACTAAAGTATGGGGATAAATAGGATTAGAGACCTAGTAGTCCATACCTTAAACAATGAGTGTTCAACGTCTTTAATATAGTCAATATATTTAGGGGGTTTAAAGCTAACGCGTGAAACACCGCCTGGGGAATGTGGCCGCAAGGTTAAACTCAAAGGAATTGACGGTGACTTATACAAGGGGTGGAGATGTGGTTTAATTCGAATACCGCGCAAAACCTTACCAATTTTTGTATTGGTTTCTTTTCGTTAGCCATTTATTTGGTTAGCCTTCTTCTTTCTGTTGAAGGTCTACTACGATATCGATTGAAGATGTGGGTGTTTCTATGCGTAAGCATGATTAGCTATTTTCAATTAACGGTAACCAATGACAAGAGTGCATGATTGTCGTAAGTTGTGCCGTGAGGTGTTGGGTTCATTCCATAAAGAACGCAACCCTTTTGATTAGTTGCATAATGGATGAAAGTTTAAACTGGATATCATGTTCACTAGTTCAACCAGCCTTCTACCTTTAGGGATTAAGGACAGGTCACGTCAAATCATTATGGCTTAATAGATTGGGCTACACATGTGTACATTGATGATCGACAAAAGAAGCAATGGCGTGAGCCTGAGCAAATCTTTAAAAGACATTTCAGTCGAATTGTTCTTTGAAACTCAAGAGCATGAAGCGGAATCTCTTGTAATGTGGATCATTACGCACGGTGAATTAGTACAAAAGTCACGTACAGACCGCCCGTATGCTATGGAAACTATTTGAAGTAGAAGTTACAAGGTTTCAATTGTTTCGATAGACCACCTTATTGAAAGTTTTCATAAGGCTTGACATTCTGTTGGCTTTGTACACGATCTTTATTTAGGGACTGGAGTAAAGTCGACAGGGTAGTGGTAGAAGAATCTGCTGCTGGACCATTATTAAAAATTACAACTTTAGCAAGCACTTTGTGTAAACTCTGTATAAAGAGTAAAATATACAAAATTGACGTGATTAACGAAATCGGAAAAGCACTAATGTTTGTTAAATCTCGGGGTAGTGTAAAGGTTCGCATACAGGGCTCATAACCCTATGGTCTTGGTTCGATTCCAGGCCCCGACAATTCTATATGACTTTTATTTGGCTCGTAGCATAAATAGTAATGCTATGGCTTTTAATCGACAGAGTGCAGGTGCAAGTCCTGTGGAGCCAATTTAAATTTTAAAAATCTCGGAGCGTAGCTAACTGGTAGAGCATTCGGTTTGGGACCGAAAGGTTGCGAGTTCAAATCTTGTCGCTCGATTCTTTTAATCAGAACTCTAGGTTTTAGATTAAAATAAATATGCTTAATTTTTTAATTGGTATTTTAATAATATTCTTTGCAAAAGAATTCATAATTTTAAATCAAGAAATTATTATTTATTCTATATTTCTATCAATTTTATTTTTTTGTATAAAATCTTTTGCTTCATTGGATACAATATTTGAAAATATTCGCTCTAATGAAAAATCCAATTTAAATCTTAATTCTAAAAACGAGAAAAATTTTAATGATACATTAAATCAACGTTATCTTTTGAATTCAGCTTTAAGTCCAATATATAAACTTAATTTACCTTCGCATGACATTTCTTAAATCCGTATATATTTTAGATGATGAAATTAATCAAGATGTTATTGATAACATTGATGAAAATGAAGACCCGTCAATGGTCAAATTATTTCTGTAAAGATGGTGTTGCTTTTGTTACAGGATTGATAATATTCAAGTAGGTGAAATGGTAGAATTTATTCTAAGGGTTTAACGGTATGGCTCTTAATCTAGAAGCTGAACAAGTGGTTGTATTATTTTTGGTGATGATACTCTGTTCAACAAGATGATTCTGTCGTGCTTTAAATACTTAGTCAAAACCCTGTAGGTTATGGCTTATTAGGTCGTGTTGTGATGGTATTGGTAATTTATCGATGGTGGTGAAACTATGCTTTTGAGGAATATCTCAATGTGAACGTAAAGCTCCTGGTGTTATACTCGTGAATCTGTTACTGAACAATGTTAACTGGTTATAAAATGTTGATTCTATGTTACCTATGGACGTGGTCAAAGGGAACTTATTGTTGGTGATCGTAAACAGGTAAAACTACTATTGCTATGATACTATTCTTAATCAACGTTATACAATGAAGAAGATATTGATCTTATTGTGTGTATGTTGGAATTGGTCAAAAAAAAAGTTCTATTTGAATATTCAAACTTACTTCAAAATAATAAAGCGCTCATTATACTACTATTGTTGCTGCAACGCTGCACAAAGTGCCTCTCTTCAGTTTATTGCTCCATATACAGGATGTGCATTGCTGAATTTTATCGTGATAAGGTGAACATGCTTAATTATTTATGATGATTTAACAAAACATGCTGCTGCTTATGACAATTATCTTTATATTAAGACGCCCACCAGGACGTGAAGCTTTCCAGGTGATGTTTTTATGCTCATTCAGACTTTTAGAAAGAGCATGCAAACTTAAACTAATTTCGGTGGAGGTTCTTTAACGCTTTACCTATTGTAGAAACACAAGCGGTGATTTATCTGGTTATATCCAACTAATATTATTTCTATTACGATGGACAAATTTTCATGGAAAAAGATTATTCTTTAAAGGTATCGTCCAGCTGTTAATGTTGGTAGTTCTGTTTCTAGAGTGGTTCTAAAGCTCAACCATAGCTTTACGTTTAGTAACTGGTAATCTTCGTTATCAACTTGCTAATATCGTGAATATTCTGTTTTGCACAATTTGATAATGATATGATGATGTTACAAGAGGAATTCTTAATAGAGGTGTTTATTAACTGAAATTCTTAAACAAGGTCCTAATATGCAATGCAATTATATAAACAAGTTTTAATTATTTAGCTGGTGCTTTTAATTTTATTACTCCTTTTATAAAGATTTTAAAAAAGATTTGAGCAATATTGTGCTTTATATGAAACTAAACTATTAAGTTTACACATGATAAACCTGAACGAGCTGAATTATTCTATCATTCTATGAATATTTATCATTCTTTGATAAAGCCGATTTTGGATTTGCTGAAATCCATTATTATTTATTTTAAGAAGTTTTGAACCGGAATTCTATAAATCCATAAATGCCTAATAAATTATTTTTTTTATAAATCAAATACTTATTATATTAATTGATATTATATAGCTATACTATATATAACTTAAAAAAGAGATTAATATTTAAAGCAATAAACTTCATATATATTTATATAATAGTAAAATTAAAAAGATTAAAGGGCATTACTTCCATAAGCATACACATTACAAATAAAAGTAACCAAACACATCAACGAAATGCCAATACCAAGCCAAGCTTCAAATCCTAAATGACTTTAGATAATAAATGATCTTTGTAAGACGAACAAATTGAACACAATAAAGATAGTACCATAAGAACATGAATTCCATGAAAACCTGTTAACATATAAAAACTGAACCATAAATTCCATCAGAAATAGAAAAGGAGCATGACATACTCATACATTTGAATACAGTAAAAACTAAAGCTAAAACAATGTAGCTATTAAAGATTCATAGCAATTTGTTTTTTATTACGTAAGATAGCTAATGGGCTACAGTAATTGTGCTCCAGAAGTTAAAAGAATAACGTATTAACAACAGGTAAAGCTAAACCTATACTTCTAAAGCAAAAGGAGGCCATTGACTACCATTTCAATATTAGGGCTTAACTACTATGAAAATAGCCCAGAAAAAAGAAAAGAAAAACATACTTCAGAAACAATAAATAAAATAAAACCTAACGTAAACCTAAAAGACTTCTTTAGTATGATTATGTAAATAGTACCTTCACGAATTAATCTCTCCACCAAAAACCTCTAAAATAGCAAGTAAATAAAAGAAGAAGTTAATAAATAATACCATTGTTAAAGAGTGAAAATAAGAAACACCTCCATAGTTAATCCTAATAAAGCTGCTGAAACAATATAGGCCATGGGGATGGATTACTAAATGATATGATGTTTATTATTCATATTATAAAATTATAGCAGTTGTTTTATTATATCCGACAAATTTAGTAGATAAAAATACAATAAGAATAATGCAATAATAAAAGAAAAATACTTAAAAACATATAATGTTGTGTGTTTTAAAGAATATGAGGTAAAAAGTTCTAATCATTTAAAAGATAATTAGAGAAAATACAATCTCGAGATTGTATCGCTAAATAAAAAAGTCATTATATTAAAAATATAAAAATTAAAATAATAATAAAATGGAATTTTGACGTTGCATAAGCGTGTATGAGCGTAAATGTGAAGTAATATTATATAAAAAATAGTACACAAATAGCACCATATAAACTAAAATATAAGCAATCCTAAGAAAGCTGAATCGTTAAAAATAATAGAAATGAGAAGTTATGAATAATAAAATTAAAGCTAATAATGCATGATAGCATTTGGTGTTACTGTATATATAATAATAAGAGAAAAATATAAACTTAAAAGCATATTCGAATAAAGAAAAGGTTATTATCTTGTAATAACATTATTTAGTTTTTTATTAAATATTATTTTAAAATAAATGGTTTTCTAATAAATTACTAGAATTAGATTTTTGATTGAAATATAATATATAAGTTAATAATTAAAAATTTTAATATTATATATATTTGGATACAAAATTAGTTTCTCTACGAGTATGTAATCGATGATAATTATTTTTAGTTTTGTCGGCATTTTAACACGGAAACACTTAATAAACGATGTACTTTACGTAGTTTAAATCTTGTCGAGTCATTTCAAAATAACTCTAATTTATTAGCAGCAAAAACCCATTTATCTATTGACCCTTTTCCTTTCCCATTCTAACTTGTAAAGGTTTTTTTGTAGAGGTAAGCATAGTTAGATCGAATATAGAGAATTTTTTTTGTTTACTCTAGGTCTTCTAGTCTGTCACTGAATTTTTGTTGATACTTTTAAGTATTGTTAATTCTTTTTATTTTTAAGCTCTTTAGCTTAACTAAACGTGTATAACTCTACGTGCAGTCTCTAACTGTTCATAAGATAAATATCTCTTGCTTTAAGTCAACACCTACAGAAAAGCGCTAAGAAAAATGCCTTTATTTCCTTTTATATTTTGATTTTATGTGTCGTTTAAATTTAGTATTATTAGAAATTTTTTCATATTTTAGTCTTAATTCAAAGAAATAATAGTATGAACATCTTCAGATGTAATAAATAAATTTTAATACCAACGACACCAAACGCATAATTTTGAATCAGAAGCATAATCCACTCTATTTTAGCTGTAGCTAAAGGCATACTTTATATGCTTTAACATATATGCTGCACGTTCTTTACGGTTAAACGACCTGAAATATAAATCTGAAACCTCAATGGCACTACGCGTTTATAGTAACGAATTATTGTTTTATTATACTATTAAAATTAAAATATTACCAAGTTTAATACTATATAATTTACTAGAAATTGTGCACTATAATTTCGTTATTCAATCCGAGAAACGAACAATCAGTTACGATCATTAGGGATAAAAGTATTTTAGCCATCGTGAATATTAAATTTTCGCATATAGTTATATAAAATTATCGAGTTTGTAATAGTTTCTTATTATAGCGTAATAAATAGATTTAAATCTTGTAAATATAAAAATAGTAAACTTTGTAATAAATTATTTTGTTAAGTACGTTTGAAGTTTATCTTTTCTTTTTATTAACCTGAATTAAAATAAGAAAAAATAAATAGGATGTGACCATACAAATAATAAGTTAATAAATAATAACCTTTTTTTTAGTTAGTATAACGACAGTATTTAAAAAATCTTAATAAAATTTTAATATTTTAAATGTTTAAAAAAACGATAACCTTACGTGCTTTTGGAAAAAAGGCAAGATTATTATAATCCATGCTGATGGTATTTGTATAGAGATCGCATGATAAATATTTACCTATCTGATAGTTTTTATATTAAGACATTTTCAACAAAAAGCTTAGACAAGATTCTTTTATTTTTATATTAAATCTTTAATAAATTATTAACTTTAATACCTTGCGATCTAAACCCAAATAATAGAACCATTTTAACGTTTCCAAATATATCTTTTCTAGAATATTTTCAGGATTAGGTAAATACATATATTTTCAAAGTAATAATATGAACACGTATTTCATAAGAAGAGCACCACTAAATAATAAAATGGTTTTTCACGTAATTCTTTTTAGCACGTAAAGCTTCTCTCCAACATCTAAAACAAAATAGCTAAAAAAGAGATGGACCATATGAAATGTTTAATGAGAGAAAACTAAAGATCTCGCATAAAAGGATTTCGATAGGTTTAATTTTATCTTTTCAAGTTCTAATTTTCTAGATTAATATTTCTTCTTATGTATAAGAAACATAAGTGCTGAATATTTTAAAACATTTTTTTCACTTCTTATAAATAAAAACATTGGCTATAAAGGATCTCTTAATTGATATTGCCATCTTTACTTATCCTAATCGAAAGATATCAGATGGATTTTATGCCCATAGTTAGGTATTCTTAAGGATTAATATTTATTTTAAATGGAAAATCTTGTTTAATTTAAATTAAAAACAAAAATAATAACATTTGCTAGATACATGACAGTTTTACTGTTTTAATAAAATTTTTAATTATTATTGACCAACATTATTAATAGTAGCTACTTTAACCTTACTAGAACGTAAAATATGGCCGCGATTAAATACGTCGAGGACCTAATGTTATAGGTTTGGAATATTGCAACCCTTGCTGATGGTTTAAAACTTTTAATAAAAGAATTATTATACCTTTAAAAGGAAATAAATGGTATTTTTATTATCACCAGTACTCTTTTTATATTAAGTTTTGCTAGTGGTCTGTAATACATTTGAAGAGCATTATGTTGCTCTCCTAATCTTATATATTAGTATTTCTTGCTTTTCCTCATTATCTGTTTATGGTATTTATTAGGTGGATGGGCTTGAATTCTCGCTATGCTTTTTAGGTGCTTTACGATAGCATCTCAGATGATTTCTTATGAACTTGTTTAAGCCTATTAATTTTATTAGTTGTATTTTGGCTCAATCTTTAATTTTGTTGATATTGTAATGCTCAAACAATACTTGGTTTATAATACTTTAGCACCCTTTGCTTAGTTTATTTTGTGGCTATACTAGTGAAACTAATCGTACTCCTTTTGATTGCCTGAAGCTGAAGTGAACTTGTTGCAGGTTATAGTGTGAATATTCTAGTGGTCCTTTGCTTTTTATTTTATTGCAGAATATGTAATTTAATATTTGGTCGTTTACACAACTATTCTTTTTCTTGGAGGATGGTTCCAAGTTTCTTATTTCCTTTTTAAATGGTTTTATTTTATTTGCTTTAAAATAATGTTTATCCTAGCTTTATTTTGTTGATTAGAGCAGCACTCCGAGATATCGTTGGGACCAATTAATGACATTAGCTGGAGAGCCTTTTTACCAATGTTTTGTTAGGGTGTTTTTTTGTTTATGCTTTTTTTAATTTTTATACTAATTTTTTACTTTAATAATTATAAATTAAATGAATTTGTAATATTACTTTGAATATAAAATATGAATTTTATTTAATTTAATAAAAGTTAAATTATTTATTTAGAAAGAGAATTATAAACAATATTATCAGGGAGTTTTTGAACAGCTTTAAGAAAATAACGGTCAATTTGACTTACAATTATGATACAAAGAAATAGGCAAAGTATATAAGGTTGTTAAACGTCCTAAAAATAAGAACGTTCTTCAAGAGGACTTTGACCATATAACCTAAAACAAAACAATCAGCATAAATAAAATATTAAGTTTAGCAATAAATGCTTATAAACAGACTACGGGTTAAAGGACATCTATAAAAGGTAATATTAATAAGAAATGATACTAGCAACAAGGGCAATAACACCTAATAATTTATTAGAATAGATCGAAGGATGCATAAAAAGGTAGAAAATACCATTCTGAACAATATGCTCAGAGTTTGATCAGGATTGCAGGAATATAATTATCTGGATGACCTAGCTATTAGGTATAAAAGAACAAAGAATATAATTATGGCTATAAATAAAATTACACTAAAAAAATCTTTAATGTATAATAAGGATGAAAAGAATTTCATCAATAGAGCGGCCCCACCCTGAAGATGTACCACTACCAGATTGATGTATAAGGCTAAATGTAATAAAACAAAAGCTAAAATACAAAAGGTAAATATAATGTAAAGAGAAAAATTTGCTAAGTAGGATTATCTACAGAAAAACCACTCCAAGCCAATTTACAATTTTTTGACCAAAGAAGGAACAGTAGAGCTAAATTAGTAATAACGTAGCTGCCCAATAAGACATTTGTCCCCAAGTAAAACATATCCTAAAAAGAAGTAATAATCATTAATAATAAAATAATTACTCCGAGCACCATAATAATCGGCGGAAAAAAGTATGAACCATAATACAAACCGCGAAAAAGATGAGCATATACTACAATAAAGAAAAAAGAAGCACCATTAGCATGAGATATCGGATAAACCAACCATAAGGACATCTCTCATAAATGCTCAACACTTAAAAAAGCTAAAATGCATTTGAGCAATAAAACATAACAAGAAAAATACCAGTAATAATTTGTATGCCAATACAACTAAGCATATATACCAAAGTTATATTATAATTCAAAGTTGCAGGCTGGATAAGTTATGGCTGTATCATATATAAATCCTAGGATCTTTTTACTTACGCATTGTAAGTAGATTTATTATAATTAAAAAGGAAATTTTATGTCCTTAAATAAGCATATTTTAGTATTTTGCGAAATATTATGAGATTTTGTTAATTTTAATATTTAATTTAAATTAAGTTAATAATTTATATAAATATTAAAACACAAAACCAAAACTCAAACAAAAACCAAAAGTTAAATTTAAAACATGACTTTAAAGAAGATTTTGTAAATTCTATTTAACTTCTGGTAAAAGTATGGTGCTGGTTTAGCAACAATGGATTAGCAGGTGCTGGTACGGTGTTGGTATTGTTTTTGGTTCTTAGTTTTTGGTTTAAGCCGTAATCGGCAGAAGAACAACGCTTATTTAAGTATGCATGCTTGGGTTTGCTGTAACTGAAGCTGTGGCCTTTTGGCTTTGATGATGGCTTTTTTGATTCTTTTTGGATAAGCATTATGAAAGTACACATGGTAATGATAACTGTACTAACATTATCTTATCCTTAATGACTGCTCAATTACTAAAATGATACAATATAAACTTATGAGAATGGTGAAAACCTGCATATTAAAGTAAATAATTTTAACGCTTTATAACAACAAAATCCGGAGAGTACTCCAAAAAAACACAAAAAATGAAAACCGATGAAAAAAAAAACCAAAAAATAAAAAACACAAAAAAAATATTTTTAAATAAAAAATTTTTTCCAATATTATTTTTTATAATAATATTAAAAATTTTATTAATACGTGAAATTTTTTATTTTCATGAATTAATTACATATTTAAAAATAATACCTATAAAATTTGATAAAATTTCTTTAATTTTTGATAATTTACAAAATATTAATCTTATTAATTATGATTTTAATAAAAAAAACGAAAATATGATTTTATATCAATATGCTATAATTTTCCCTATGATTTATAAGGGAAATACAAAAAATTTTATTTGTAAAAAAATTACCATAAAAAATTTTATCCGTTTTTATCCAGGTCATGTGAATAAAATTATCAATATTATTAATACTTCTCTAAAAAAAGTATCACCACAAGCACTTATTGAACAAAATCGAATAGAAGCTAATAAAATGATTATTTATGCATTCTGCGAACATTTTAAAAATGATAACTTATCTGATTTATTAGATGATCACAAAATTATTAATCGTATGCATGATTTTATTCATAAACAACCAACTCTTAGTTCAAGAGCATTTCAATTAGCATTGGAAGTTTCATATTCTAAACGTTCTTTTAACGAAGCTACTTTGCAAGATTTTTTCAAAAATGAATTTAACATTAGAGATACCTTTAATGTTAATAATGGAGTATGTGATCAAAGCACTATTTTTTCAGCACTAATGGCTAAATATGTTGTATCTTATTATAATTTGAATTCAAAAGATATTATTGTTAATAGTACACCATTATATTTAACAAAAGATATTTCTCCTGAAATAAAGGCCAGCATGGAATTTAATAAAAATTTAACAGGAAATTCGTGTCCTGATATTACTTTAAAAGAACATCCTTATGATTTTAAAGATTCAAAGGATATAAAATGGAATAAAAATCAGATTTATTTGGTTGATAATACTAGTTTTAATGAACAGGCTATAATAATGTTAAATCATTTGGAAAAATCTTTGATTAATCAATTAACTGTTAATCATTTGATGTCTAGTGAATGTGTTCTTTATACTAAAGATATTTTAGCAATTATGAAAAATAAAAGTACGAGCTCTGCTCAGGATATCTTTGAAAAAATACAAAAGCATCTTTTAAGTAACCAACCACCAAAAGATTTTCGAATTCCACTTATTGTTCCAATAAAAAAAGCTTC